CATTATGAAAGATTATTAAAGATTATTTAGAACGAGAAGTGAAACAGCTAAAAAAGAAAAAAAAAATAGATATATATATATCGCTTCGCGCCTGCTTCTCTTTTCAACCCAATGAGCCTTTAGGGCTCTGCTCCCAAAGCCATTGGAAAGGCCGCAGGTTCTCAGTTCAGTTCTTTTACGCTCATGCTCCTGGTAGCAAGTGGTGAAGGGCTCGAACGTACGAATCGTTCGGCCCTAAGGTGCCAAAACATCTAGATTTTTTGGGCGCAGCCCTGTTGGCTACGCCAACAAAGTGCAGCCAAAATAGATTGTTTTTCCCAAAAAATCCCAGCACCGAAAAATTAAAAAACAAATAAGATCAAAAAGGCCATCATTAAGGCAAACAAAGCAATAGCTTCTGTTAAAGCGAAACCTAAAATGGCATAACCAAATAATTGCTTAGCCAATGATGGATTTCGCGCAACAGAATGAGGTTGGATAGGGGGTCATTTTCATATCGCCCTTCGCGGCGAGAAGAAGGTACCCATGATACGCAACTCCCCCCCCCCCTAAGATACCGTACGTGATAGTTGCCCATCATACGGCTCCTCTTTTTTCATATCTTACGTGATTTCGAAGAAAAAGAAAAAATGTAAATTTTTTACGGGCTCTCTTAGGCTTTTCGGAACAATTATAGGCTAATACCTTCCAGTGTTTTCATTGTCGGTTTCGCTCTTTATCCGAGTCAGATTCCAGCTTATCTCAAGCTGCTATCAGTACGTTGAAGTCCGATATGATCTCCATCGGGTTCTCCTACTTCCCATTAGGTTCACGCGTAAGATTGAAGAATTTTGCCAGGCAAGCAGCACAAAAAACAGTCTTTTTTTTTTCGCTTTCTTCTGGTAAAAAGCCAGAACTACATTCCTCGCCAGAGAAAGAATCTGGACCTGCGGCCTTTTCTGTGGGAGGTTTTCTATTCATCCCCGAATGTATATCTCTGTCACCAGGATTACCATTCTCGTAGCTGTCATCTCTGTCGACCCGCCCAGCCTGTTCAGTGCTTTCTAAGCCTAACCGACGTTAGTCGGCGACCACAGGTCGTTCATTCCCCCCCTAGGGGCTCCCTCTCACCGTCGATTCTCGGTATACTCAAGTAAGGGCGGCAACCTGTGATGAGAATAATCCCCCCTAGTTTATAAGAGCGGCTATTGTCGAGATTCGTCCGCCTACACTTAAACAAGCCACTTCCCTAACTCCGCGGCATTGCCAGCTCTTCGCGAGTCGGCGGAAGTTGGATTACTGCCCAAGGCCCCGGCAGAACGCAGAGCGTCATCGGGTTTCAGATGCGAAGCTCCGCACATCGAAGAATTCCGATAGGGTGCTTTTCTCCCCCCCGGTCAGAACCACACGTGCGAGTTTCTTCGCATGTGGCTCGTCCATGGCAAAATTTTTCAGCTTTTGCGGCTTCTTGCCGTATAAGCACTACTAGTCCTCTCTGCACAGGGACACACGGCTACTATGCGATTCCATCCCCCCTCTTCTGCGTGCACCTCATAACTATGGCATTTGCAGCATAGTGTGATCTACTTTCTAGATTCGGCTATGGCTACTTTGACAAGAGCCCTTTGGTCCTTGGGTCCTAAGTGATGTAGTGCAAGCTGGTTTATGCTACTGCACAAGTTGGATCCATCCGTGTATTGTGAGTAATCTGCCCGGCTGTAGCCATGCTTCACTCTAGAATAAGGTTCTTCGAGTGTAGTTATCTCACTAAGTAAAGCGGGGCTTTGATTTTATGTGAAACTTTTCTAGATTTTTCGGGGAAATGAGTAGTATATTGACGCTACCTTCTGCCCCTTCTTCGTGATCTGCAGGTTCGGACCAAATTTGTAGAAAACAGCCTCCGCCGGCTGTAGGCTATGCTATCTGGCTAAGATTAGAGCGTGGGAGGCGCCACCGGTCCGCCGCGCTCTTTATTGGCGTTAGTTTCAGTAGTTGCTTTCGCTGATTCCCGCTACCCTTTACAGACGCGGGCATGCCCGCGTCTGTAAAGGGTAGCACATTACCATTTACAGCCCTTTCCTCAAAATTTTTCACGTTACGGGCATTGTCGCATGCACGACTTGCTTTGCCCAGTGTATCCTCCGGAGTACCTATGGCTGATCTGTCACCCATTTCTTTTTAGTTTATACCTCGGCTCTTTGACTGGCATGTACCCAAGTGTTAACCTTAAAGGGTCTATTGGGGTGATCCCTCGCTTTCACGTTTGGGTGCTTGCTCGTGGTTTAGGTTAGTGAGCGGTTTTTCATGCTTCTCGCAGTTTCCCCCGGAGGGTTGTTCGCACCAAGAATTTAGTTGGGCCTTGGAGCCTTCCGGGCCACCTTTGTTGGAAGGGGTAACGCTTGACCCTGACGCACTCGTGATAACCGTGCCACGAAACTTAACCAGGCCCCATGCTATGGTTCCCTGCGGTCTGTTTCCGCTACGGGTTAGGGGACCGCCCAGGCGATAATCTATTGACCTTCGCTGATCCAAACGCGCTCTAGCGAGGCGCACACTAAATACGTTTCCAATACCTATAGCAGCTCCCGCTAAAGCAATGGTAGCTGCTCCTGCTCCGATGTTAACCTAAGCCACTCTATTGCTGACGCAGCTCGGCTTCCGAACCGTACGTGAGCCTACGGCCTCATACGGCTCTTCTCATAATGTTTGTATCTTCGAGAGTTTCGGCCATGTAAAAGAAAATTTTAGCAATTAAAAGTTTGCATATTTGTTTAATATACCTATCAATATGGTCTGTGTTCCAGCCGTTAGCCTCTTTTGGAGTGCCTGCGTTTTGTTTTCTATGGTCATTCTGCCGCGAAGCCTTATAGATCCTGGATTCTAATCTGAACACAAGCCCTTCGGCCTTTGGCCCGGGCATAGCGTGTCCAGGCCACAGGTAAAAAAAATAGATTTTTTATTGAAAAATATCACTTAAAAAAAATATATATAGTTTTTACCCGGAACACCCAGTTTTTTTCAAAGTTATGAGTCTCCAAGTAAGCATATCACAAGAATTTATCACCGCGCTTTCGCTTTTTGGAGAATCCTGCTACCAATGAACATATGGCCTGGCTAGCCTACCCTACGATCATCTGTTTGGAGTTCAAGGTAGTTACCCCGTTCCCGAGTCGGATTGTTGCGAAAACCTAAGAGACGAGCAATACTGCGGGAGGTGGAACATGCACGTAGAACGTAGTGGAAGCAACTACTTTCCTGGCCTCTTTTACTGTATTCCCAGAATGCCTATGATTAGAAATCAAGCTAATCATACTCGTCCTCATTGACTTGTAGTCTAGCCCCCAGTAAGGGTTCAGCATACCGAAGGTGATCGGGCACCGAAGCTTTAACTCGTTGACCAAAGTGTTCCTCTCGGTTTTCTTCCTGCGACCATTCTGCTAGAAATTCCGGGGTTGCCACTCCCATGTAATGATCGAGAGTTTGCGGGACATTACCGCGCAACAGGGATTACACCTGCATCCGACAAGAGTTAGAATACTAAGTTCCGGCCAAAAAAAAAATAGATATATTTTTTTTTAAGTATTTTTAGGTTTGTGGGCCAACGGGTCGCACTAATTTTGCACCTTCTAGCATAACAATTTCATTTTTGTTTCTGTCAAAACAATGACCATTCAAGGGCTGATCAATCGAAATGAGGCCAACCCAACCATTTAGCCAAGTGATGTCATATTCATTTCATGTGGTTAGAACACAAATGAAGGCGTAAAGACGTGTTCTATTTACACAATCTCGACTAATAAAGCAAGCCAGGAGAGACTGGAGTCGTATGGCTGAGAGTTGCGCCTCATACTCAGTTTCATGAGGAATGCAATTACTATGTAATTGCGGGTGTAGCAAAAATCTATTTTCTTTCGGCCTTCTATTACGTTTCTGTAATCTTCTATAAGACAAGTAAAATAGCCCGGGTTCGCTTTCGAGTTTATTCGATCCTTCTTTCCTCAAAAAAGAAAATCCGTGTCATAAATTGATCCAAAGTTACTTCTTGTTGTTTTTTCTAGAAAGAAAGTATCTTTACCCACAAACTTGGCTGGTTTTTCTAATAAAACTGGAAAGGATTGGCACTTGTTGTTATCTTCCCAGATATGATAAACTCGCTCTAACGAGGGCTTCCTACATTAGCATTAGAAAATGGTGAAACCGGGCCTGTACCCCGGGATTTCACTATATTGCATTGTCAAGTAATTGAAAATGAATAACTTTATGATGATATTTAAACACGGCGTTTTTTAGGGGGTCGGCATCCATTATGTGGGGTTGGGGTCACATCTCTAATTTTAGTAATAATAAGACCTCCTAGTCGTAAACCACGTAGCGACGATTCCTTTCCATAACCTAACCCTTTTATTTCAACCTCAACCGACTTAATTCCTAGTTGAATAGCAGTTCGGGCAGCATTTTCTGCAGTTGCTTGAGCAGCATAATTGGTTGAGCGACGAGATCCCTTGAACCCCAATGAACCTGAGGAGGACCAAGTTTTTGTATCTCCTTTATGATCTGTTACAGTAATGATGGTATTACTTAAAGTTGATCGAATATATGCAATACCGTGCTTTTTTTTCTTCTGCATGAGTTTTTTTTGAACGTTTAGATTTTGTTTGATATCATCGATCGGGTTTTTTTCCAATCCATCTTATCTGTTTACTAATCAAAAATAAATTTTGTGGAAAAAATTTGTACAAAATAATCCATTAAACAAAAGAGAACGCCGCAGCTTTTGGTTCTCTGGGTGAGAAATTCTATTATCCGAGCCCGCCCTGCCGAGAAGCGGTTACGGTGCAAGAATAGATGAAAAATATGCGATGACTCAAAAAAAATCTATATATATATAGATTTACTGCGCCCTTTGACCCGTTGCGCCTATATGCCAACCAATAGGAGCCGGCCTTACCAATCGATGATGTTTTTGCGGAGAAAAAGCCAATAACAAACTGTGTAATGAAATTTCAATTTCATTACACATCGCTTCGCGCCTTCATCATTTATCATGGATAATAAAAAAAACTTACAGCCTGCGGCCTGAATCAACTTCGTTGATTGATCGAAACGTTTCTGAATTTGCGACAAGTCTTAGCATTAGTATGAGTTCGTTGACCACGTAAGGGCAATCCCGCATTATGGCGAAAACCGCGATAACAACCAATACTCATCAATTGTTTAATATCCCTCTGAATTACTCTCGTTAATTCCAAATCAACTAAATAATTTTGACTTATTATTTTGATAATTCGGTCAATTTGATACTTAGTTAACTTATTAACTTTAATGTTATCATTAAAACCTAATTGAGCACACACTTGAATTGCTTTTCTAGGGCCAAGTCCAAAGATTCGAGTTAAAGCAATTTCTACTTGTTCATTCGGCACTAAATTAGTTCCTAAAATATATGACATGATTTATTTTTTTTTTCCTTGTTTTTTATGTAGAATTTCGTTTCGATATTGTATACCTTTTCCTTTATAAACTTCAGGAGGTTTACAACTTTTGATGCTGGCAGCAAATTGAGTTACTTTTTGATGATCTATTCCGGTACAACAAATGATATTGGGCTTGAAGCAAAAAACGCGAACTGCAGACGTGACTTGGAGTCGAATCTCATGACTAAAGCCTAATTTTGGATATAAAATAGAGCCTTGTGGATTAGTACTGGCTTTGTACCCAACTCCAATTATTTCCAAAAAACAAAATAATTTGGCTTCCATAAACTTGACTTAATTTTTTTTTATAAACTTGGCATAGAATCTCGCCATCGGTTTTTCGTACTTCACGATCCCGTATCAAAGCCCACTTCGAAGTGGATAAGATTCTTTATTATACTAAGCCCTAAACGAGTTGTTGATGAAGAAATTAGAGACTTCGGTTCAGAGATTTTTTTCATTTTTTTGGAATAGATTTGATCAAAAAAATGACATTTTAAAAAGATTCTCAACCTTCTGTTTGCTTCCCTACAGAATCTGTTAATAGAAAACTTGCATTGTACAAAATCGTAAGAAAATCCCGATAGAGACACAAAACGGAAACACCAGAGACACCTTGATGCTGACAAAAGCAAGCGTTTTATTCTCTCGTTTCTCTTTTCGAATAATCGGAATAGGTAGGTTCTCAGAACTATACGTGAAAGCTTCCGCTTCATACGGCTCAAGTTGATTCTCAGAGGTGCTATCGTCGGGCGTCCGCGGGCGCTCTCAAGGCATTTTTGGTTCATCCGCAAATCTAGTATTACTTCGCGTGATTTGCTGATGGCAAGTAGCATGCAAAGGTTATATGTTAAAAGCATCCCGGCCGCGACCTTTTGATTCAGGTGCAGATTCACCAGTTATCATCGTATAGTCACCCTCTTTATAGACTACACGCCAGTAATTGCACCTACGGTAGACTATGGAGATATTCTATTTATAAGTATTTTGCGGCGCTTCTAATAAGAGCTCTGGCCTTCACTTGGGTATAGGTTGAACTCTTATTTCATGGGATTTGACCATTACGCGTTTGAAAGTTCTTATGTTAGAAAAGCTCATTAAGGTGACGGAGGCGGTAGAATCTATTTTATTAGTAAACGCGGGCGGATAGATATTTTCTTGTACGCTCATTCGAGCACGCTGCACGAAACATGAGTTCCTTGCCTGCTTATTGCAGCGGATGAGATTTGCGCGTAACCTAATCAAAATCTTGTAGAATTCTAGCAATGGAGTTATTCCACGCCATCAACTCGCGCATTTTAATACGCAAAGAGTAGCCACATGGTTAGGTAGGATTGTGATACAATAATGGTTTACGCCCGGCGAGATTTTCTTGAACTTGGGGCGAAGCCCGTGGTTTCAATATCCTTCATTTTAAAGGACCCTGCTTTCTATTCATTATTTCGGTCCTGACCTCTTTGGAAACAGGACCGCATTCTTCTTGTTATAATGGCAATTTTAGAACTTCAGTCAGGAAGATCGAGGCAACCGTCCTCTACATAATTTTTTCCGTGGTTTAGCTTAGGAGGGGCTTTCGCGCATTCCAGTATAACCGCCTCGAGACTGCTAATTCATTAGGAGTGGGGCATGTTGCAACCTTATGGTAACAAAGCCCAGCAAGTACGTCTTGGGTTTAGGGCGCATACATAGCGCGGCACACCGGTCGAGTTCGTTCGGTATTCAGAAGCCAAAGAGCGCACAGCGCTGTAAAGGATGAAACCAAAAAACGTAGAGCAAAAAAAAACTATTTCAGGCAAAAAAGAGTTTTTTTTGCTGCACCCTATGGGTACTCGCAAAGCTAACCTTTCTTCCATTGACTACCAACACGATTTGTTTATGCCTATTAAAGAACCTTTAGATGCTAATTCACGAGAGACTATACGAGAAACGCGAAATAACTTATATACGGAACGGGGGCGACCTGTGAAAATACATCGGTTTCTTACTCGTGTTCTGGAACTATTTCTTGGCAACTTAGACGACTTTAAAAAATATTCATAACGTATTTGATTAGGGAGGTTTTTGTGTCGAGAAATAGCTTTACATTGCATTCGCTCCAATTCATATTTAGCCACAAGTAATCTACGTGTATGATCTCGTATAATTTGATTTGACATATGACTAAACCTCTTTTTGCAGAAAACCACTCCACAAAATGAAAGCCTCATCTTGTGTTTTGGCCGAAGTAACAATAGTTACATCAAACCCTTGAATATGTTCAAAAATCTCGAAATGATTTTGTATTTCCGGAAATAATCGTAACAACGGCGTTGGCATTGATAATCGAATGGAGCTTTTTTGTACTTTAACTGGGTAATCGTAAAAAGATATTATCGTAATAAGTTTTTCCAAGAAATTATACATGGTATGCCCCCGTAGAGTGCTCTGTGCTAGGTAAGTGACATATCCTGTGTCTTTTTTCGACTCTCGATTCAATAGAAATTTATTAAATCGAAACGACTTTCCTGCCGAATCTCTGCTTCGTGTCCGTATGAATTTTTGACCACAAACAATCTCCATAGCTAATTTTACATTTTTTATCAAATTAGAGGGTGCCTTTGGAACTATTATTATTTTACACAATCTAGGAACTTCCATAATGTTGCCATAATTCAATTTTAACAACAAATCTTGACGTAATAAATTTTCGTAATGAAAACGGAGTCTATTTGGAGTGAACATAAGTTGGCTGCTTTTTTTTTTATTTCAGGTGGAAACGGATATAAGCACTGTCCCCTATCTGATTCAGAAATAGCGGGCTGTTATGCCTTCCTTTTACGTAATAGGAAGAAAAGCGTAGGAGGACGTAGTAGCAAGCTCTTGATTAGCCTCGCGCCCCAAGGAAGCGAAAAAAATGGTTTTTAACTTTTCGCAGCAAATATTTTAGCCCGGAAGCCTTAGCGCTTCACTCGGGGGTCTTCGACCTCAACGTTATGCGCTTTATTCTATTCAGAAACGAGAAAAGTGCTGTGTGGAACAAAACTCCGCATTGGGGTCAAAGACCATGAATTCTTTATAATAATAAATTTTTTACTCGTTTCACGGTCTCAACATTTCTATCGTCTCGACTGCTTGTTCGTTTTCGGGCCCATAGAGGCCATAAGTTTACAAAGATTCCTGGTCTTTACCCACTTTCTTCGCTCCGCCCTGCGCCTTTCGGCTTCGTTCTTTATCCATTAACTAATTAAAACCATTGAACAAACTTGGTTGACAAACATAGTTTATGCGCCGCTAATGTGGCAGCTTGTTGCGCATTTGACAAACTCACACCATCCATTTCAAATAAGATTTGTCCTTCTACCACACGAGCAATCCAACCTGTAGAATTCCCTTTTCCTTTTCCCATTCTGACTTCGGTGGGTTTACTAGTAATAGGAATATCTGCGAAAACTCTTACCCATATTTGACCATTTCTTCGAAATTCTCTGCTTATAGCACGACGCGCTGCTTCAATTGCTTGATATGAGATACGACCAGCTTCACAACTTTTCATGCCATATTTTCCGAAACAAAGTTGTGTACCGTCTGCTTTGCAACCCTTAAATCTGCCTTTTTGATATTTACGAAATTTTGTACGTTTTGGATATAGCACAACTTGTCCCTTTTTTTGTGTTAAAAATATGAAACCCACACTTTGACACCTAAAATCCCATAAGGAGTAGATGCTTGTGCTTTCGCATAATCGATTTGATTGGAAAATACATGTAAAGAGGTTTCACCGTACTTTTTGCATTCAGTTTTAGCTATTTCTGCGCCATTTAATCGGCCTGAACAACAAATACGGATTCCTTTAACATATTGGCATTTTTCAATCTCTTGAAATGTAGATTTACAAATTTGTCGAAATGATTTTTTTTGTTCCAGTTTCCAAGATATTTCTTGAGCAATTAGAGAAGCACTTTGATAAACAGAAGCTATTTTGACTGGCCTAATTAAGGTATTAGTTTTTGTTTGATTAGATAAAAAAAATTGCATTTTTTTCCAATAATAATAACGACTGAACAAAGAGTGAACTTTTCTCCATTCAGCATCTCTTGAAATGAAGGGAGCACCAAAATCCAATATAGACCAGGGTTGCCGAATCAGCTCTGTATTTTTCATCATGTAATTATCAGCTAATGGCACGCCTTGCTCGCGATAAATTCGAGAACGAAGCCTTAAAAGGCTCTGTTTGCGCAAACAGTGGAGGGCATTTTGGTGTGGGAACGTTAGTGCCCGGACAAAGCTGGGGAGCGCCGTGCGCAAAGCTAAAAGCTCTTCCGCGCTACGCATCTCTGTCCTTCCGGAATGAATATCTTCAGAGAAAAGCCAAACTGAATAAGCCGTTTGGATGTTCGGAGAAATTTCGGGTCTATTTTTTCTCGCAAAGCCCACTTCATTCGCCAAGCGGATGAAGTGGGTAGAACCCCGTAAGGCTTCCACATAGGAGCCTTGCGCGGTTTTGTCCATATAGGTTAAGCCTTCTTTTTTCGAACAAATGCGTTTATTTGACAGAATAGAACGCATTCTTTTTTTCAAGCTGTCCTCTTTTTCTTCTGTTCCCTTCGTAATATATTTTTTAATTATGCTCCGTGCCGCCAAATTGGAAACTATGTTAACAATAGGATCAAATTGAATTCGGTTCTTTGAATAAAAGAAGTATTGCATGACCAAATGATTTAGAGGAGCACGCACAGCCGCGAAAAGGGTCTGTGGAAATACATCGCTAATTTGACGCAGAGAGCCAAAACAAGAAAACGCATAGCTTTTTTCTGACATTTTTCTGTCATCATTCTCCAAAAGGGCATCGTTCCTCAAAGAAGTAGAGTTTTTGGAGGCCATCCAACCGCTGATCCGAAGTAATTGATCGATTCCGTGCATCGATGGTAACTTATCATCGTATCCATAGCGCCGAATCTTGACTTCGTTTCGCTGTATCTTCGTAGCGTCGTCAATACGCCTAATCAGCTTGACCGATTGTATTGCCCCAAGGCCTGTGTGTCTCGATCGGCTAAGTCGATCCAAAAAAAAGACGTGAATGAATGTCCTTTTGGGAAAATGATGAATAATAAACTTACCGAGACGAAAGCCAAACGTTTTTCCCGTAGGTGGACGTATTAAATCAAAGTAATCTCTAAAATTTACATCTTGATACAACAATTTTCCATAATAATAATCACTAAACCAACTTGAATCTGAACTACGATTCAGATTCAGTCTGACTGAAATCGGATTTATTTTTTGCGCCATAGTTCACTATCGTACCTTTTTTTTTTGTCTTATTTTCGTTCTCGAGGGCGAAGCTCTCCTCCCAGAGGAAGAAGGTTTCCGTGTAGAAGCAAACTCTCCAAATTTATGACCAACCATTTCTTCAGTAATTTTCAAACCAACAGAACCTTTTCCGTTATAAATTTGTGCATAGCAACCGACAAATTGAGGCAGAATACAAGATCTACGTGACCAAATTTTCCATCTGATCTTTTTTTGCTTGAACAAGCAAGCATCCACAAAAGGGCCTTTCCATACAGATCGTGTCATAAACTAATTTCTGCGTTTTCTTACTACTGTTCTAAATCCACCTTTGGCGGGCTTTCCCCAAGGTGATACCGAAGGTCTACCTCCTTTTGTGCGTCCTTCACCTCCTCCATGAGGATGATCCACCGGATTCATAGCAACACCCCGAACAATGGGACGTCTGCCTAACCATCGGCTTTGTCCTGCTTTGTCAAGCTTACGTTTACCATGATGAAGATTGGACACTATACCGACAGTAGCTCGGCATCGGGAATCTATGAGTTTGTCAACACCCGAAGGCAATCGCACAATACATTGTGGTGTATTTTCGAATTTCTTGATTATTTGGGCAAAGGTCCCTGCAGCTCGAACCAACTTTGCGCCTTGACCCGGATTCCATTCAATATTATGTATCCATGTGCCTATAGGTATATGAGCCAATGATACGCAATTTCCTACCATTTGATAATAGGAATCAAGTATGTTTTTATTCTCACTTGAAGCGTAGTCCCCCCCAGGGCGTAACCAAGAAGCAGCCTGACTACGCTGCACGGGCTCTTCCACCCTGAGGGACCTTTGGCCTTCATTTGTTAGGTGAACAAAGTGGTTTCGGAACCGAAGGTCGTTATGGGCTAGCAAATTATGGGAAGATTTATGTTGATCGAACGAAGTCGAAGGTTTAGACCAATCACAATTCATTACCGTCTTGCCAGCTTCTAACTGATCACTAGCTAATATATAAGTGAAAGGTGCACGATCTACTTTGCCCGCCTCAACCATTGGTCCTTTTTCGCTATGCTCAGGTTTGAAAGAAAAAAATATATTGGTTCTCCAAGAAAGCGCTTTGCGCTCGATTCTTTGCACCCCGCTATGCGTCTTCCATCTTCCGCCCTCATTTTCAGAAAACGTATCATGTCCTCCAAAGTTTTTCATTCGCGAAGCAAAGAAAGCGGGCTTTGACCCGGCTGAGGCTATCCTAGGTAAATCGAGAAAGCTACCGAAAGGCCCTAAAATTGCAGCCTCTCTCTTTGTCTCTGGAGAGAAAAGGGCAGAGAAAAAAACGTAATTTCTTCTCTGGGCTTTCCTGAACAAGAAGGAAGACGAAAATAAGAGGCCGAAAAAAAAAAGATTTTTTTCTCTCCGACCAAGAAAACGCTTGGCGTTTTCTTCTGTTTGACTATTGGCTGCCTCCGCTTGTCCCATTGCTCCGAGCCATCGTACTAAAGCAATCCAAGAGGAACGATTAGGATCATAGTCGATTCTTTGTACAAGGCCAATAGACGAAGTGCTCCGTTGAAAATCCATTTTCCGATGCAATCGCTTCGATCCACCTCCTCGATGAAAAACAGTAATACGCCCTGATGAATTTCTGCCAGCAGACTTTTTTTTTAAACGAAAAGTTAATTGTTTTAGTGTCATGGTGTATTTGCCTCTTTTATTCGTATCAATGTCTCATCTACGATGATTGACCGCCTGCAGCAAGGTTTGCTATCATCTTATGATAAGATGGATTAAACTGCGAATAGATCCTAGAGTTGCTGCGCCCTTCTCGCGCTTTTCTTCAACCTTTCTTATGTATTCCCATTTCAGATTGTTTTCTGTATATAAGATCTTTTCTTTAAGCGATTCGATCTTGTGTGTGTCAAGTAGGTGCTCTAGGTTTGCATTCTCAAAAGATTTAATAACGATGCATTTTAGTTAGTCGTTACATAATGAAATTAGTGCTTTTTTTATGGCATTACGTAGGAATGCCATAAGCCTGATGGGCCGCGGGCGCTTTCATCGTTCCACCCGGCCCTGTCATTCGCTATGCCAAGGGTAAAGCAGACAGCAGAATGAAATCTATATAGATTTTTTTTTACTGCGCTCTGTGACCTTTGCAAGCTTATTTTCTCTACTCATTAAAGGGGCATAGAGAAGAAAAGCGCCAAGGCACCCTCTGCCTCTGTGCTCCCCGTTCGCGAAACGAACAGAAAAGTGCGTAGCTCCGGGAAAGAAAAGCCTTAAAATAGCGCATTCCGTAGCAATTCGCTATGTATATACTTCTCTGCACGCTATGTTGATGAGTCATCATAGATGATTCAGCGACGTTTCGAGTTTCGCGAAAAAAATCTTTTTTGGCTCGAGAAAGGTAGGGCCCTTCCTACCTGTGAAATAGTAATTCTATCTATCTACCTCTCCAAAAACAATATCTTGAGTACCAATTATGGTAACAACATCTGATAGCATGTGATGTTTGGACATAAAATCAAGCCCTTGTAGATGAGCAAAACCAGGTGCTCTTATTTTACAACGATAAGGACGATTGGTTCCATTACTGACTAAAAACACACCAAATTCTCCCTTAGGTGCCTCTACTGCAGTATAGGTAGAAGAAGCTGGTACAGAAAAACCTTCTGTATAAAGTTTGAAATGATGAATTAAAGATTCCATGGATTGTTTCATTTGAGATCGTGAAGGGGGACATAGCTTACGATCATCCGCTTTAATCATGCCACTAGGCATTTGATTAAGACATTGCATAATGATTCGAATACTTTGTCGCATCTCTTCGATACGAATACAATAACGGTCATAACAATCTCCTCTGGTACCTACGGGTACATCGAAAATCAATTGGTTATACACATCGTAAGGTGCTGATTTTCGCAAATCCCAGCATACTCCTGAGCCTCTTAACATTACACCACTGAATCCCCAATCCAAAGCTTGCTGTGCGGTAACAGTACCAATATCAACTAATCGTTGTTTCCAGATACGATTGTTGGTTAACATTTCTTCTATTTCATCAATACGAGAAGCAAATTGTTGTGTAAATAGAAAAATATCTTCACTTAAGCCCAAAGGCATGTCTTGTGCAACTCCGCCTGGTCGTATGTAACTGGCATGCATCCTGGCTCCTGAAACTCTTTCATAGAATTCTAAAAGTTTTTCTCGCTCTTCAAAGGCCCACAGGAACGGAGTTAATGCCCCCACATCCATAGCATGAGTAGTTAAAGCAAGTAAATGATTTAAAATTCGAGTTATTTCACGAAATAACACTCGTATATACTGAGCTCGTAATGGTACCTCACAATTACAAAGTTTCTCTACAGCTAAAGAATAAGCATGTTCTTGGGCCATCATAGAAACATAAATAGAGTCAGAATTTAATTGATGCCAGCTATGCCGCACACATTCACTCGCATCACATAATAAAGTGCTCCCCGAACCGTGTGAGATGGTCACCCATCACACGGCTCTCTAACTTGAGTTACCCTTAGATTTTAGATAAGCAAACCAGGAGCGCAGCGTCATAATGGTTGAGTTTCAACTTCAGAAGTATTTTCGCTTCTGGGTGATGAAGCTCTGGTTCGAATAAAGCGTCTGCCTGGTTTATGCGCTAGCGAACGAACCAAATATTAACGGACTTCCTTCGTTTCTTAAAAGTTGCGCATTCTGGCTTAATTTTTAGAGAGTATGGAGTAGGCTGGTCTTCTCCGAACTGCTCAAGTGCGCGGCGTCAGTCTGCCGACTTAGGCTCCTTTCCTTCCGCTTTCCAGCAGCACTTCCTTTCTTCGTTTACATGGTTCTCGAAGCAAAGGCCAGGGCAGGTACTACGAGCCCTCTGTCCCACGCATCTTTATCTAGAAAAATGTATGGTTCACCGGTTCCACCGAATGCTCCTATCTTTTCACAAGATCGTATGAGTGTGTAGTTATGCTTCAGATGCTTTGCTATATTCATATTGAATCGTAGTTTCTGTTTCTATCTCTGGTGTACTCGCCTCAGATCTTCGACACACGAAGAAAGACGTTGTAGGAGGAGGCTGCACTCAGAAAACTGAAAGCCAGCAAAAAAAAATATTTTGCCTTACTTTGTTATCTTGCCAAGGGAAGCTTATTTTCCTTCTAGCCTAGCGCGCCCAGGTGATCATTCCGCTGGCATCTCTCATTCATGATACTTTCCATTTGACTGACACTCAAGGATGCAGTTGAAGATACGGCCAAGGGTTGGCTATTCCCAGTTATCTCCTTTTACGACATGCTGTCGTCGTCGCCATATTCTATATGTCGATTAGTCGTATCTGTTTTGCTGCGGGTTTCTGCAGCACCTCCATTCTGGAGGAGTTCATTCGATGACTTCGCGGTCGCCCTCTAAACGATCAAAATAAGGTAAAGCTTGAAGATAAGTTTTATACTCGATTAATTTTTCTGTGCCTCTAGTCGGGTAGGCGCCGATCTTTCGGCCGGAACCCCCCTAAGAACCGTACGTGCAAGTCTCCTCGCATACGGCTCGCGCCATTTATTACAGGTGGCCCGAGATTCAATAAAGAAGGTCTGAAGCCTGCAAAAAAAAATAGATATATATGCTATGCTCTGCAGCCGTTTTGGTAGCTTGGAAATGTGCATGCGCAAATTTGAGACTGCTTGTTTCCCTAGTTCATGGAATTCCATGAAGTTTAGGCAGCGCCATCTGTCGTATCCAACACCCGCAGTCTTGCCCCGCGTTTCAACTACAGTGGGGTCCTACGAGCTACCACCTATTTCTCCCTTTTCTTTCAGCCTCGATTCGAACCTTTCCACTTCCGTTAAATGACCCGGCCTCCCTGGCTTGACCTTCCGGTTATGCTCCTGCAGCTCTACCGGTTCCTCCTCCGGTTTCCTTGTTGCTAGAATCTTTCCGTATGCTTTTGACGCAAGCTTTATCCTTCACGACTCGTGCCTTTGCTAGATAGTATTTGCCAGTAGTGCCGTCCTACCCGACCTATAAGGTTCTGGCCCGTACCTTGTGGTTAGCCTACCCATTGTAGGGACAATGAATTGGCGGTTGAAATGGGACCTTAGGCCGGTTACACGTTCCGCTGTGCCGAGATGCGGAGGGGCTGGTCGTGATAATCACCCCGTAGGAATACGCGTGCGCCCTTGACGGGCACTCCAGGACCCGCCGACGCGTTCTCGTTTCCAAGAAAGCCCAGTGGTAAGTCAACCACAGTGGTGGTATTGACATACCCCTATTCATCTCTGTCGAGACCTCTAGTGTGGATAACGAGGCCACCTTCACGACCTTCTCCCCCCTTTCCCCCGAGCGATTTGCCTCACTTGAGTTGCCCAACAAAACGCCTTTTGCCCGGTGCTTATGACGCGGGAGTTGCCTCCACGCGCCACCCGTGGTGGGGAACGAGCAGGACATAGCTAGCGGCATAGGATATGCCGACTCGGCGTCAGCGGCTTCATGCCGCACTGAAGTAATCCAATATGCGGTTCCGCGCGTTCTACAACTTCTCCATTCATTTCCAATACTAATCGTAAAACACCATGAGCAGCAGGATGTTGAGGTCCAAAATTCAAAGTAAAATTTTTGATTTGTTTGGTTTTAGCCATATTTAATCATTTTTCTCTTTACAGAGCCTACAACCGGACTTGAACCGGAGACCTTTCCCTTACCATGGGAATGCTCTACCATCTGAGCTACGCAGGCCAATATATAGCCACTGTTTGTATTATGGTAGAAAAATACCGTAATTGTTGCTGGCTTCATTTCTGTTTCTCGGCTCGGCTGCTTCGCAGCCTGAAGGCCCGTGAAACCGAAACATCGTAGCTTTGCGAGGCGGGACACCGGGAGAGGAAATCCGGGGGCACTGCTGCCCGCGGCATGCATTAGGGCGCCAACTCTCTACCCGAGCATAGAGCACAGCCAACTATTTCTCTTGCCAGCGTTAGAAGAACGCTACGTGTCCTCCATCTTTACCCTCAACACGTTTTATTACAAATTATTCCGTTTGGTTTCCAGATTCTTTTCTCCAAAGTCAAGTCAAAGTGCAAAGCATAACGAGATCTCCTGCAGCTAGTAGAAAGCGTAATTCATCCAAGCACCTATACTGCTTTTCTACAATATATCACTTGTTTATTTGGAGACGATCGGAGTTGAACCGACAGCTTCATGCTTGCAAAACATGCGCTCTACCAATTGAACTACGTCCCCTACGGAGAAAATGGGATTTGAACCCAGGATACAGTATTGTTGTATTTGTCAGGATGGCGGGCCCTCTCATGCTTTTCTCCCCCGGTTAGAACCACACGTGCTGCGCTCTGCGCCCACATACGACTTACGCAACCTAGGATATTCTCTCTATAAAATTCTATATAGAAAATTTTTCGGTTCCGCTAACACCGATTAAGATCTTAGAGTCTTTTTGACAAGGTCTTTGTATTAGTTCCTTGCACTATTCATCCGCATAGCATAATTTTTTTTTCCAATCTCTTTACTCTAGCATCAGCTCAGTATGTAATCTTAACCATTATTACATTATCCCTAAAGTTTCACACCTCAAGATTACTTTTGACGCGGGTAGGATAAGGGCTACGCCCTGTAAAATTGAATCATATTATATCGCATGCTTTTCATATTATATCGCATGCTTTTTTGGTTCTATTTCAATAAAAAAAAAAGATTTTAACTGATTTAGTTACCAGTTCATAAAGAGAGATATATCTCTCTTTATGAACTGATTTTATAATAATTCATTTTTGAATCAAAAAATTACCGGGAAAAACGGGATTTGAACCCGCGACTTCTGGCGTGACAGACCAGCACTCTAACCAACTAAGCTATTTTCCCAAACATAATGAATCATCGTAGATGATTCATCGGAATCTTTCCATTCTACTGGCTATATACGTTAGTAGAAACCCGGAAGTATCGTTCAAGCGAAGCCACGAGTCTAATGGCTGCGCGGCTCTCTGCTTTGCACCGAAAGGCACTTTTTCGCGATTAGTTGACCTGTGGCCTCGCATGCGTCAAGCCGATTACACAGTAATGGCCAATAAGGCCGAAGCGCTTCGGCCTCTACTCGCTATGCTAGTGGAGCCGTATGGAACCAGGGCACCTTTTAAATGTCCACAGTAAAAAAAAATCTATATATTTTTTTTCTCATGACCATCTTATAGTCCAGATTGTACCATAAACTAAGAAAACGCATAGCGTTTTCTGCTTTAGTTGGCCCAACGAAAACCAGAGCAAAAAAGCGGTAATATATATTATCGCTTTTTTGCTCTGGTTTGCCACTTTCTTATGTTCTCCTTAACCGTGTCATTCTCTTTCGAAAAGAATAAGCTCTCATTCGCCGTGCGAATAAAGCGGGCTTGCTTTTTTCCCTTTTTTCTATTATCGCGGTTTCATTATCATCAATTAAATTAGTAAATTTATTCATACGCTAGATTCAATTTAGAATCATGGATAATGAAAACCCTTGGGTAATAACGGACTTGAACCGCTGACTCTCTCGGTGTAAACGAGGCGCTCTACCAACTGAGCTAATTACCCTAATATGCTAAATAATCAATTAAAAAAGAACACATCATGATTAGTTTCTTTTTTCTTAAAGGTGTTCATTTTTTACCAATTGCTTGACGCTTTATTTTATTGCACATCACTCAAATTGATCTTTCACAGCTACGCCACCGAAGTGGTTCCTCCAGCCTATTGGTTAAGGTGAAGCGGATAAAGGGCCGGACACGAAAGTAGGAGCGTAAGGCTTGAAGATAAAAAGCATAGCAAAAAAAGATTTCTTTTTTTTCTCTCTATTACCACTTGTTTCTTATATAGCATAGAGCATCGACAAAAGGTAGGTTGCGCTAATCTCTTTATTGATTGTATATAATTGAGTATACTATGTAATTAATATATAATGTCTTTTTTTTTTCATTTTGTTGAAAAGAGCGCGGGGGAAGCGAAGCATATTATTCAGAAGCTCTTCAGCGAGGGGAAAAAGTAGGAAAACTACCTTCACCTTTCATTCGTTGTGCGAACCCTCCCAGCCGCTTTTTCAGGCTTCCCCCATCGCAAAAAGATCTATTCTATTATTTTCAGGCATTCACTGTACGGGAACAGACAGTCATTGTTCCGCGAAACGCTTTAATATTTGCCACCCGATAGGGTAAAAATATTAAACTACCAGACAGGACAGAGAGAATCAAACGCAGGAAAACAAACTAATTTGGCAGCGCCCTGCTCGATTCGTTTGACGTCCCACCATCCTTTCAGTTAATTTCATCCGAGAGCCGGTGCGGCCTCACGGGCTCTCTTGCCGTGGGCTGCACTTTGTTGGCTACGCCAACAAAGGCTCTGAGAGCTCAATAAAGTTAATGAATGACTTATTATGCCTACTTATCGAGGTTTATCCCATTTTGTTTACGCGGCAATGGAAGGAATGCTAAAAGCTTGCAAAACGATAAAAGCAAAAAAACAGTTTTTTTGCTTTTATCGTTTTTTGGCTCGGAAATTGCCGGGTTACTCCCAATCTAAAGCGCCCTTCTTCCATTCGTATAAAAATCCAATCGTCAAAATCGATAAAAATACTATCATAGACCAAAATCCAAACAAACCAATTTTGTTAAGAGAAACTGCCCAAGGAAATAAAAAGGTGACTTCCGGATCGAATATAATGAATAGAATAGAAACGAGATAAAATCGTATATCGAAACGACTTCTGGCATCATCGAAAGGATCAAAACCGCATTCGTAAGCTGACAATTTCTCCGGATAAGCCGAATTAGAAGAAGAAGCAAATAGAAAGGAAACACCGATTAAGATCAAAGAAAATAGCAAACTTATTACTAGATAGACACAAATAGGTGCAAATTCCATAAACCAAGAACCACTTTTTTTTCTAGGAGAATAGTTCCAATGGTAGAACAATGGTCTCCAAAACCACAGGTTAAGGGTTCGAATCCCTTTTCTCCTGATTACACTAGCTAGAATTTGGTGAAGGGCGAAGCAATCATCGAAAATGATTGATTCATTTTAGAAGAAAGAAAAGACTGATGCAAACATCTATCTAGGCGCGGGCCCAGATAGTGGGCGCAAAGCGCAGCATTACGGCAATACATAGTTAATCTGGGTCATCCAGTGAAAAACCAAATAGTGGGCAAAGATGACGCATACGTAGATAATATCAATAGTACAAATACAAAGGCGTAAAGCCCTTTTCCTACTAATAGTACATTAGAAGAAGAAGCGTTCTATATATTCAATTTTGTTAATGTCTTGTTGCGTTTTTGTTTTCTTCAAATCTACATGTTGTTAATGTGGGGATGGAGGGTTTTCGAGCTCCGCTCGTATGACGAAACCCTACTAAGGGCGTAGCCAGAAGGCGGAAGAAAAAAAATTGGCTGCGCCCTGGCCGCTTTCACCCTCCACCCGGAAGCACGGAAACAAAACCTGCGGCCTGAAAATTTTTTTTTAGTTTCATTTTTTTGAACTGAATGAGTTGCTAAGAAGCTCTGTGTAAATTTTTGACAAAAGGTAGCCAGTTGACTATCAATCTGCTCAGTAATGTTTTTTTGTTGTACGATAGCAGAAAGTATATCTGAGTCTATAGACTTCAAAAGCTCATGTTCATATTGATTGATGCTCGAAATAGGAATTTGATCTAAATAACCTTTGACAGCTGCATAAATAACAACTATTTGTTTTTCAATAGGAATTGGGCTATATTGTGGTTGTTTAAGAACCTCTGTTAGCCTCGCCCCACGATTTAATAGATACTGAGTAGCCGCATCAAGGTCTGAACCAGATTGAGCAAAAGCGGCTACTTCACGATATTGCGCTAATTCTAGTTTCAAGCTACCGCATACCTGTTTCATAGCTTTTGACTGAGCCGCAGAACCTCGAGAGTAGGGTTCGCACCCATCTCTAGGCGCTAGCACAGGATATAGAACCCGGCTCCCTCTCAAAGAACCGCGCGCGATAGTCGCCTATCACACGGCTCCCTTCTCCTGAAACCTGTCACTTATAGACGGGGACAATCAAATCATCAATATTTTGTCCGTGCGTAGTTTCTTTGCTTCCCATTGAATGCTGGTTCATTATCCCGGAACTGTGCGGCATAACTCTCTTCCCTATCGGTCTTATAGCCTTTGCTTAAGTCTCGTGGCGTGAGCTTAAAGGCCGCCTTGATGGCCGTTTGTAATATCGGGTCTCTGGCGCTGATCATCGTAAGCGGTCTTGTCTTCCCGGGTTCTGTTGATTTTGGGATGTTTACTCGTTTCGCGGGGTATTTCCCCGTGCGCAGTTGTTCTGCGATGTGCCCGAATCATCTTTGATCAACGCAGATAAGAAGTGGATTTCCTCCCTGGAAGCATCATTCTTTTCGTTATCCCCTCCTTTTTTATGAATCTAGATTTGATGCGTTGGTACGATGCTATGAGCGCATGTGGGTCCGTTATTATGTTGATGATTTTCTGATATTTTCTGTCGACGTTAAGTTCCAGTTCTCGAATTCGATCGGCTGCAGCCTCAACTCGGGCAGGAGAAGCAGGACTTTCCTAATTCTCAGTTCTATCCATCGCCGAACCAACGAGGTTCCCCCCTCGTAAGTTTTTGTGGTGGTTCCACCGGGACCGTACGAATCGCGGCCTTTCCTCATGAATAGGTCCGGATTCCCATCGGGAGTTCCCTCTAGGTATTTAACGATTTGTAGAGCCTTGGGTTGACTCGTTCATCGCCGTGGAGTTCGTGTGTTTTCCGACGCAGGGTTCCCCTTTTCCTTCTCGTGTAGTGGAAGTACTCATGCTGCAGACGGCACATATCCCAAGTTCACGCAGGTAGAATCCTGGGTGTCTTCCCTCTGAGAGTAGGGCGACCATCATCGAGGTTTGTTTTCCTGAACTTCCGATAGTTAGTTTCTGACTTACCGGCTTTCGACTCAGTTATAATCGAGTAAGGCAGATTACGCGCTGAGGGATCCTACGCAGAGCTTTCCAACTCCAGCGATCCCATGTGAATCTCACCCCGCTCACACGACTTACAGATAATCCTACATTAATAGCAGGTCGAATTCCACGATAAAAAAGTTCTGTTTCCAAAAAGATTTGTCCATCTGTAATGGGAATAACATTGGTCGGAATATAAGCAGATACATCTCCAGCTTGTGTTTCAATTACAGGTAATGCAGTCAAGCTACCTGCACCAGTTTGGTCTGACATTTTAGCGGCTCTTTCTGATAGACGAGAATGTAAATAAAAAACATCTCCAGGGAACGCCTCACGACCTGGTGGTCGACGTAATAATAATGACATTTGTCGATATGCCACTGATTGCTTTGAAAGGTCATCATAAATGATTAATGCGTGCATTCCATTATCTCGAAAATACTCTCCCATAGCGCAACCTGAATATGGTGCCAGGAATTGCAGAGGAGCAGGATCCGAAGCAGTAGCTGCTACAATAATGCAATATTCTAAAGCACCCGCTTCTGAAAGAATCTTAACTAATTGTGCCACGGTTGAACGTTTCTGTCCAATCGCTACATACACACAATACAATTTTTCACTATCCGAGGTGCCCTGTGTGTTGATTTGCTTCTGGTTCAATATGGTATCAATAGCGATAGCAGTTTTTCCAGTTTGTCTGTCTCCTATTATAAGTTCTCGTTGACCACGACCTATAGGAACCAGGCTATCTACTGCTTTTAATCCTGTTTGCATGGGTTCGTGCACAGATTTACGTGCAATAATCCCGGGAGCTTTAACTTCTACACGCTTTCGTTCTGCAGTGCTTAAAGCACCTTTTCCATCAATAGGTACTCCTAAGGCATCAACCACACGACCTAACAAGGCCTTTCCTACAGGAACATCAACAATAGATCCAGTGCGCTTGACAATGTCTCCTTCTTTAATAGCAGTATCACTACCAAATATAACAATTCCTACATTCTCATTTTCTAGATTCAAAGCCATTCCTTTCACACTGCTGGCAAATTCAACCATTTCTCCAGCTTGAATCTTGTTTAATCCATAAACACGTGCAATTCCATCTCCAACTGATACCACTCGACCGATCTCATCCACTTGCAATTTGGTGTAGTAATTGGTAATTCTTTGTTCTAATAATGTAGATAGTTCTGCTCCAGCCAACTTATTTCCAGTTAATTTGTTCGTAAATTAATAAAACCTTCTACCAATAAATTAAATAATTCCACAATCTGAACCTTCAGATTGTGTCCAATTTATCATCTTAGATGATAGATCGAGACGGGAAGGGGAGAGGCATTCATTGGCCAAGCTCTTTCAAGCTAGTAGAACATAAGGAAGAGGAGATGAAAGGCAAAATAGATAAAAAATTTTGGGGCATTTCTATATATTTTTTCTCATTCTTTTCTTTCTATTCCTCCCTTTTCTGTTAAGCCAATGAAGTAGCGGAGGCCCACTTTATTCTCTCGAATCCTCATCACCCGAGCGCGGCGTTTCCATAAAAGGTCAACACTCCCGCTGTTTTAGATCGAAAAGACCGAGTTTGGTTCAGACAGGCAAAGCGGATTATTCAGCATGCCGTAGAACTGAGCCGAGCATGCAATTACTACGAAATTGAATATTATTAAGATGGCTGTAAGCAAAAATTCTTTACTTTTTCCTCGATTTGTCACTACGCGAACTTTGTTCCCAGGGACTAGCAAAATCAAAATAGCGAAATTCTTGAGTCATCTCAATAGGTTCAGAAACCACACGTTTCTCTGAATCATCATAACGTACTTCCACATATCCACTTAAAGGAAAGTCTTTTCGTAATGGATGACCCTCAAAACCATAATCTGTTAATATACGGCGTAAATCGGGATGATTAGAAAAATAAACACCGAACATATCCCAAACTTCTCGCTCCCACCAGCCGGCTGACGGAAATATAGTGACTGCCGAACAAATTGGAGTTATTTCGTCCACACTGGTTTGTACACGAATGCGTGAGTTATATTGAATACATAGAGTCAAAAATTCCATCGCAGAGCCGCAGTTTCCCTATGCATTCTCTCAATAGAATAAAGTGCTCTCCGAACCGTGCGAGATAGTTACCCATCACACGGCTCTCCAACTCAAGTTCAACCAAGGTTGTTTGTAATCATATGGCTCTAAGCGTGGGCTTTCCCGGCGAAATAATCTATTTTCTACGTACATGGAGCATCCGTGGCCTTGCATTATAGCAGAAACTAGCAGCATATATGGCTTCCAGAGGTGCTGCGCCCTCGTATTGCTTATCGTGGTAATTTTTGTAAGCGAATGAGTTATGCAATTCGAGCGGGCTTTGCCTTTCTTAGCCGCGGTGTAGAATTCGTATATGGTTTAGCCGATGAAATACGTAGTATGTAGCTTAAGCGCGGTGCGTTATACATTGGTTTTTAGAGTTTGCCAGATGCTACTTACTAATTGACAGGGCAGAGTAGAATGGAGGTTAACGCGCACTACTGAATAGCTTTAAAGATACTGAAAGTGAGCAAAACAGGGTTTCGGGTTACTTCATTTATCATAAAACCGCCAGACGGTTTATCATTTTACACATATTGACAAGTAAGCTAAGCCCACCAGATTGATGGATTCTATATATTATCTAATTGCCGCCGTATTGTCGTCAAAACTTGTAGGTATATTCTGAATTGCGACTAGTAAGATATCCAAGGAAAGAAATTTTATTAATTTTGGTTCAGGTTATTAGAGTCTTATCCAGGTCAAGCCCAGGCTAAAGCCGTACTTCAATAAATCATGTAACCAAGTCAAGTATCTTTTCTGCCAGAGCTCGTGGACCAATTACTCCAATAGTAAAATCATCTATGAAACGCACACTTGCGGATGGCCTAGACCGAGGTTTCCTACTGTTTCAATTATGGCTCCATGTATCGCCGTGTGGCCGAGGAAAGCTACATAAAAAAAGAAATTATTTGCTGCACGCTTTTAGCGTTTTTCGCTTTAGAATGGAATTCGGAGTGGATTACCTAGTCCTCCAGTGTTTATGGTACTTTGATCAAAGTGCCGCATATAGTAGTTTTCCTATAAGCACCATTCTCCGAACCTCGATTAGGTAAAAGCTTTTTCTAGGCGGTAATCCACAGATTGATACCCTTTATAAGCTGAAAAAGGCTTTCTGTCTGGAACTGCTCTTTATGACAATGTTTCCAAAAAACATGCAGACGATTAGAATATGTCGAAGCAGCAAAAAAATATATATTTTTTTTAACTGCTTAGTCTCATCCAAGCTCAATCTCGGTCCCTTCATGCTGCTCGAGTACGCAACGTACCCCCTCCTACTAGCCAGGGGGTACGTCGATTTAAGCTCCTTCCCCTCCGTCATACAGTGCCAGCGCTTTCCTTTCGCTCTCCAGCAGCACTTCCTTTCTTCGTTCACATGGTTCTCGAAGCAAAGGCTAAAACAGGTACTACGAGCCCTCTGTCCCACGCATCTCTATCTAGAAAAATGTATGGTTCACCGGTTCTACCGAATGCTCGTAATTGGATGCTCTTGGGCATCTTCGCGCAGTGCGCTTCAGGTGCTCTAGATACCCTTAAGTGCTGTGCCTTTGAAGCTCCGCCCTTTACTTCAATTTTCATGAGCATAGCAAAAAGAAAAAAACGACTTTTGGGGATCTTGGTTCCTTTGTTGTCCTGGTACGATCGTCACTAAGCTCCGTCGTACGAAGAAGACGCTATGATACTTCATTCGAGTCTTGCCTAATGCGCCCGGGCTAATATCCCACCTACACCTCACGTTTACGAATGAAAAAAAAGAAATAAATTTTTTTCCCCGTTCAACTGCGTTTTAAAGACACGGTTGGGTATCGGCTATGGGTTGGCTATTCATTCCCTGTGATCCCCTTTCACGACAGGCTATGTTCCCCATTGGAAGTTCGTCCTGTTGGGTGTCTTTAGCGGTATATCCGTCAAATAAGTCGTGCCCGTTTCGTTGCAGACTTCTACAACGTCTCATTCGTTTGGTACGAATGAGCACTTTATTCGGTTACTTCGCGGTCGCCCTTAGTAAATTATAAACTACTTCAAATCTTTGTTTTCGAGAGGGATAATCAACTCCACAAATATCGATTAAGACCTGAAAACGTGTATTGGTATGATATTTCAAAAACCATAATAATTGAAATAGGTAATCAGGATTGGTATAGAATATATTTTCATGTTTTGATTTTCGAAATTGATGTATCCATTTCGGTAAAGTAGCTATCAGAGATTTGAAAAACGATTGGTTATCCACAAATCGTCTCTTTTTTTCTAAGAAGTAAACACATTAGAACATAAGTTAAAGGGCGAAGCATATTTTACTATTACAAAAGTCTAAAAGCTGGGAGCTTTGTGTAAAGCTCTAACCGATTCGTTATCAAGTAAAGCTCTCGACCAATAGCAGCCAATAGCAGCCAATAGCAGGGCGAAGCTAGCAGGCTACTGCCGTGCTACTGCCAACCCATAACAAACCTGGCATGAGGAGCGAGCGATTACTCAGCCGGGAGAAGCTTCTTCGCTGAGCGGTAAACAGCACCGGCCCTCGAGCACGATGTTGGGCAGGACCGGTCGCCCGGGCCGGGCATTGCCGTACTTATTAAGCTTCGAGACGCCTTTATGACTTTATTTTGCTATAGGCCGTCATTGCTGTAGAAGCTACAAAAGCCTTAATGACTGGAGTTCTAATACCAAAAACAACTTTTTTAATAGCCGCCGCCGTGCCAACATCATAATCATAACATAATATATAATGATAATTTCTCCAGAAAACTTAACGAAGTCAATTAAATTTTGCAATGTGCTAAATCATCAAATTTAATTGAAACAGTAGACGACAACTGTTCGGATGATTACGCGCTTGCTATAATAAGACTGGCGGAACGCAAAAAACGTCTATGCCTAGAACGTATCAATTAGCTACTTTCATGCGCAGATTTATTATACCTGAGAATTTTTTTTTATATCCGGGCATAGACGTTTTTTGCGTCGTAGCTGGATCTGGTGTGGAATCGGCAAAATCTCAGCAGATTAATAAAGGAATAAACGGGCAGGATCGATAGAAAAGAGAAGACGGCGGCACGCCTGGGCCATCATACCCTCTTCTACCAGAACTTCTCTAGCCAGGGCGTGAGCTCCAATAAATTTAGTACAGAGATGCCGCAGCGCAAAACCTCTCCTTTTATCCCAATCTGTTTGTCAAAATCTCTTGTGAACTATGAGCGGATAAACTTCGGCGAAGTCTCATAGGTCAAGAATCCTGGACAGAAACTTTGTTTGATCCGGAATTCTTGACCGACGCTGGATTCCTGAAATACCCGTTGTAATTGCTGGAGCAATCCCGGCAAGGATACTTGTCCAAATCCTCTAGAATTTTTTTCCGATTTTCACAAAGTGCAATGATAGGTTTGGAAAGTGGCGCAATTGAGAACACACCACTAATTAATGCGGAAATAATAGGTAAGAACCGGATACGGGGATTTAGTAATAAGACGGTTAATAAATTGATGGCTTTTCATTTCACAACATAAATTGAATTCTTAAAAATGTGGGAAAGCTTGCGAGGACTTAAGTCCTCGCAAACATTAGAATTTTGGATTAATCTAGCTTCTAATTCGCCGAGAATGGGCGTAATAGCAAAATAGAAGAAAAAACCAACTGAAGCAATTTGTCCAATAGTAACATATGGTGCTTCCACAGGTTGACATCCGATCCAGCCTAAAAGTAAGCAATCTGCCAGAAGCAACCAAAATAATTTTTGGTGAATTGGTCGAAAACTTGAACTACGTACATACGATGTATTAATAGACGGTAAAGCAAATAATGACACAAAAACTAGTCCTATGGCAGCTACACCCCCTAATTTGTTAGGTATACTTCGAAGAATCGCATAAACCGGTAAGAAATACCATTCTGGCACTATATGAGCCGGAGTTGACATGGGATTCGCGGGTATGTAGTTGTCGGGATGCCCCAAAACATTAGGTGCATAAAAAATAAAGATAGAAAAAAAAATGGCAAAAGCTACCCAACATACTAAATCTTTTACGTACATATAGGGATAAAAAGCTATTTTATCCACAGAAGAATTGATACCCAATGGATTATTAGAGCCATATTGATGTAATGCAGCAAGATGAATAATAGCAGCGGCAGCTATTATGAAAGGAAGTAAGTAATGAAGGCTAAAAAAACGATTTAAGGTAGCATTATCTACCGAGAAACCACCCCAAAGCCAAGTTACTATAGTATCTCCTACCACAGGTATTGCACTAGCTAAGCTCGTAATGACTGTAGCTCCCCAAAAACTCATTTGCCTAAATTCCCCCAAACCATGTCTTTTCTACATCCTTTTTAGACTCTATGGATGAATGATGTCAGGCTCCACTGGTTGTTTTTCATTTCAGCATTTCATTCAGAATATCGAGCAGCGATTTAAAGTATTTTTTACTGGAATTAGCCCTGATACGAAATGTTTTCTGCAGTATTTTGGTGAAACTATCTGTACGAATAAGGCCCGCGCGCTCTTTGGCCTTATCATCCATAAGCCAATAGGCTAATGCTCCAAGAGTCGAATAGTCAATAATTTTCTTAGAAACTCTCTCAACTGCCAAAAAAAAAACAGGAACTAATTCAAACTAGCCGAGGTTTTGATTTGAAATCCTAGATACTGGCGGGCCTTCGGCCTTACTATTATTCGTTAAATTGAGTGTTACTCAAATATCCCCGGAGCAAGAATTGAAAGTAAACCCTATTAAAATATCCTGGATCTGTTATGGCAAAAGGTTACAAAGCTGCTTAAGTAAGGCTTCTGAATAGCACCTTAATATACGGCTTGAATAGATTCTGAGAAGACTCCAATAGGCCTCCGGCCTTTATTTATTCATTCATTAGAGTGAAATAGACATGATTTTTTAGAGAGAAATGGGACTATATATTTACCTAGCCAGAGATCGATGATAGACTAGGCACCCCACGTGTAGTCTCTGAGGAAATCTCCACGCCATTTTTTCCAAGGCCGAAGACGCCTATTCTCGTGTAGCAAGAGTTTTCCTGCGGATTGTCTATGATGACATGCTAAGGATTTTTACTTAGAATTTGAACCCACACAAGACAGCAAGGCTAAAATTCTAGGGATCGCCACCAAAAATCGTCCATTTTACGCCTTCCATGGGAGAAAAGTACCTTAGTAATAAAGAGTTTCCCGCATTTAGTGGGGTTTTTTTATCCTCCTATTAGTAGAAGGAGGGGCCAAATCGACCCCACGGTAGTACGTATCCTATAAAAGCTGTTATAATCATTAAAAGTAAAATGACAACTCCAAGACACCGAACTAATTCCCTAGGACTCGAATAGCTTCCATAATATAGACCACGAAAAATATGAAGATAAACCACAATAAAAAACATACTTGCCCCATTAGCATGCATATAACGAAGCAACCAGCCGCCTTTCACATCTCTCATGATGTGTTCTACGCTTAAAAAAGCTAAATCCACATGAGGCGTATAATGCATAGCTAAAAAAACGCCTGTAATTATCTGAATGAACAAGCAAAGACCAGCCAACGAACCGAAACTCCACCAATAACTTATATTGCTTGGGGTTGGATAATCTATTAAATGATTGTTAAATGTAGAAAATATAGGTTGTTTAAGAATCGATAGTCGTCTTGCCATATGAATGTTTCGTGCTTTCTCGTTTTTGCGGATCATGGAAACTTTGTGTTCTTCATGATTAACGCAATCCATCATGGGCAGGATTTACCCATCATTACAAGGCCTTAGATAAAAAAAATAGATATATATATATATATATATCTATTTTATTCGTTTTGGAACGCTCAAAGAGAGAGAGAGGCCAAGCCTCTCTCTCCTTCTCTCAAAGCCTGCATTTACGAAGTTAATAGAACGAATAAAATATATTATTTTCTATTTCTTCTAATCAATTCATTTGGTTTTTTAGCTGCTATTTAACGGAGTTTTTTCTAATTAAAAATATATATTTTTTAGTTGCACTGCAGTGAAATTGTTCAATGAATTAAGGGAGCCAGTCAAAGGCTACTAGAACACCAGATACAAAAACTACCCAAGCTAATGATAAAGGTAAGAATACTTTCCAACCAAGCCTCATCAATTGGTCATAACGATATCGTGGAAATGCTGCACGAACCCATATATATACAAACAAAAAGAAAAGAACCTTGATACTAAACCGAATCGAACCCGGAATCACATAGAAAATAGGAATATCTAGGATAGGCAGCCAACCTCCTAGAAAAAGCAATGTACATAGACTAGGAGAGTAAGGGTGTAGCTTCGTGGCCCCTTGGGGCCTGAGGATAATAGATATTCACACCCTTCTCAAAGAACCGTACATGACACTCTCGCGTCATACGGCTCCGTTCTGGAAATATTGAGTCTCACCCCCTCTAACCAAGGCTACGCTTAGGTTCTCGAATCACGAAGGCCTCGCATGGATGTCTGAGTGTGAATGATCAGCACAGAGCGGGAAAATTTTCTTTTCCGTCAGATTTTAAGCTGCTTGGTTTAGACTGGATTCGCTCATAATTAAGGCGCGAGTAGTAGTCTATTGTTCGCGATAATATCGGTGCTGCGCTTTGCGCCCTAGTGACTTGGGCCCGCTACGCCTGATTTTCAGACCAGTGTCCATCACCGCCGGTGAGTTCTATCTCCCAGAACCAGAATGATTATCCCTGTTCAATGGGTTTACATTCATCCCTGGATATGGGGTACTGTTTCCTTCCCCCGCCACCCTTGTAGCTGTCATCTGTAATTCGCGCAGGTGTGTTCGCACCCCCTGGATGAGAGGAGAAGATGTTTCTCGCAGCAACCCTTTCTGGTTCCAGACCTAGGAGCGCACTTTCCCGTATGAGCATTCGGTACACGTATAGGTCTGGGGAAAAGGTACGAGGTACCCACTGCCGGGTATCCCCCTAGTCTTAAATAGGTCGTCCGATGGGTTCGCGTTTCGTTGTTGTGCTGACACACAAGGCTACCCTTCTCCGAAAGCTTCGCGAGCCTACTGGTCTTCAGATCGCTCGGAAGGGTTTACTGCACAAGGCCCCGAAAAGGACACTGGCTCCTGCAGAAGGCCGCAGCCCAACGAATGGCAGATGCAAAGCTCCACACCTCATTAAGATCATATTAGCATATTCCCCTAAAAAAAACAAAGCAAAACCCATCGAAGAATATTCTACATTATAGCCCGCCACTGATTCCGCTTCTGCTTCTGGTAAATCAAAAGGAGCTCGATTCGTTTCTGCTAAACAAGAAATGAAGAACATAATGAATACAGGAAACAAGGGCGCAGCAAACCATATCTGCTTTTGCGCGATTACAATCTCACTAAAGTTACGAGAACCTACACAAATCAGTACGGTAATGATAATAAGACCAATAGAAACTTCATAAGAAACCATTTGAGCTGCAGATCGTAATGCTCCTAGAAAAGCATATTTAGAATTACTGGACCAGCCTGCTGTAATAATACCATACACGCCTAGAGAAGATATAGCAAATAGATAAAGTATACCTACATTTAAATCTGACAATACCATACCATAATCAAAAGTAGGGGTCGGAGATTTCCCCGCCCTCCGAACCTTACGTGACAGTTTCCCGTCATAAAGCTCTCCGCCACTGATTTCTTCAAGCACATCAACAACAATCTAGATCTAGATTGACGCGCTTTACGAGGTACTTCTTGAATGAGATCGTAGCAGCATTCTTATGTCTGCTGGGACCAACCCGTCTTCTCAGAAGAGTTGAAGCGTCGCCGCCTGCCCCGCATTCGCGGCCACATGCCATGCCGCATTCGCGGCCACATGCCAGCCATGCCGCTGCCACTGAAGTGGTCCTCTACCCTCGGATCATGACTGCCGCCCTTCAGTACCTGGCTCGGTCGATTTCCCTATTGACTTACTATAGCGGCTCCGCCGACCCTCTCGCTAGAGAGTAGGTCGATCCCGTGATTGCGTCTTCGACTTTTTCTACCTGTTCGTCGAGGTAAGATGTCCGCATAGTCTTATTCCCTTACTGAGAATGCCCCTGCTTCGCCCTTGTTTTCCGTCTCCGGCCCCCGTTATACCTACCAAAAGAACCGATTCCAGGACCAAGTCGTTCCCCGCTGGCTTGGTGAATGCTGTCGTTCAGCAGCTACGTCATTCGGATTCGTCAGCCTCATCAATCCCAACAGTATCTTCCAAGTCGTCCTTTTATGGGTCATGACTTGGTTTCCCAGATGCTTTTCCACGCGCATTGCGGCAACGCTACCTCTGGGCGATTGACTCCATTGACGCGGACTGGAGATTGGGCACCAGGATATGCCCCATAGCGACGAAAGCACCTTGCACGGCGCGCGGTATAACAGCCCAAGCAACCAAACTTAACATAAATGTCATTACTGGAGCCATTAGGAAAATAAATAAATTAGCACTACTTGGTAAAATAGGTTCTTTTATCATTAATTTCAAACCATCTGCTAAAGGTTGTAACAATCCAAACAATCCCACTACATTAGGACCCTTTCTACGTTGCATAGAAGCCATTATTTTACGTTCGGCTAGAACTAAGAAGGCTACTCCTAGTAAAAGGGGTATTATGATTCCAAGTATTTTCGCTAAAATACCAATGATATACAGTCTCATTTTGTTGTCTTTTTTTTCTAGAATCAAGTGGCGGCTTCGCCCTAAGGATGAGGGCGAAGCCACCACCATTGGCTATAGCCAGTGCCACAGACACCTACCTCTCTATAGATTGTTTGGCTATATATAGATTGTTTGGCTCTTTTCTCTATATATATGGTTTTTTGCTTTGCCCAAAAGCATTGGCGCCTTCGGCCCTCATCCTAATAAGAGAGCTTTGCCCTTGGTTTTGGGCATTGACAAAACACTTGGGCGAGAAGAATGCATTCATTTCTCGAACCCGCTTTTCAGCCAACAACCTCGTCAAATCGACTAGGCCGCGGAGCATAGCCTATTTTTCTACTGATTAGTGAAACAAAGAAAAAAAAATAGATATCTATTTTTTTTTCTTTGTTTGCAAAACCAACCAAGTGCTACGCATCTTTCCAAAATACATAGCAGCATTTCCTAGAATTCATGAAGTAGTTTTATTGTTTCGTGCATCTAGCCCATCTATTTGAATATGTATGTAAACTTTACATAATCTTTACATAATGCCGCGTTTTACGAACGAAGCGGTCAGGGCCAGACGGACAAAGGGGAGGGGGAGGGGGGCGCGCGGGTTCTCACATAAGCCGCGCACCCCCGCATAATGAACGAAGAAGACCGCAGAGCTCTATTTATTATTCGGTTCCCACAAAAAGGGTACTGGTATACCATCAGCACAAGGCTTCTCCAGAGCGCTGCGTAAGCAACACCCTAAGCAAACCGGCCTAGGACAAGCACGCGCGTGCCGCGCGGCGTTGGTCAACCACCTTCTTCGCTTTTCTCACGCAAATCTAACGGTCGCTTTTAAGCAGCTAGGGTTTTCTCCATTCGACTGCTATTGGAAAAAAAGGCAGGTTGCATATTACGGGATAGGGCATAGCAAACATATTCTTTTTTCAGCGGCAAGGTCGGGATGCCTTTTATGCCCTCTGGATTGACATCATAATGCCCCTTCTAGACCCCAAGCTTCTTCTTAGAATAATAATGAAGTTATTGATAACTTTTGAGTCTATCAAAAGAGTTGCCTCGTGACATCACCCGTATATGGATACCTTCCTTCTAAAAAGTACTAAGATCCATATTAGAATTGCCAGAATTAATCACGAATACCACCATCATTACAAGCCCAGTTCTTAGAAAAGAAAGCAGACTAAATGAAGTTCTATCTTTAAATAAAGTATGATTAGGTTGGTAAAAAAACTGTTTCAGATTTTTTCTCCTTTTTTTGATTACCTCCCCACCAATAAATGGATACGAATAGGAATAACCAAACCACGTCAACAAAATGCCGGTACCAAGCAGCTGCTTCAAAGCCAAAGTGATGCGTTTGGGTAAAATGCCCTAGATATTGACGAATAGCGCATATTATTAGGAAAATGGTACCTATAATAACATGAAAACCATGAAACCCTGTGGCTAAGAAAAAGGTAGAACCATAAATACCATCAGAAATCGTGAAAGGTGCTTCTACATATTCCATTCCTTGAAACCCGGTGAAGACTAGAGCCAGCAAAATGGTAGAGTCAAAAGTTACTTCATAGAGCCGTACAACTTGGTCGCCGTTTACTCATCTGACATAATAAAGTGCTCTCCGAACCGTGCAAGATAGTTACCTATCACACGGCTCACCAACCTGATTTTTTACTCTATAGGGCACGTAGTCCTTTATAAAGGCTTAGGCTTAATTCTATTCAGACATGAAGTCAGATTTCCCGTGTCAATCAGGTAAAGTCCATAAATGAAAATCATTTCTGTACAGTGATTTAGACTCCTTCTCGCTTTGCCCTTAAACGAATGAGATCGAGTCAAGTGCTTTACTGTTGCCAGCTCTCTTTCGGATACTACAAGTCCTCCGTCCCAGATAGCCGGATCATGGCTATCTAGTTCACCGGTACTACCAAGGTACTCTCATACTTACATGAAAACACATAAGATTTCCAACTAATGGTGCTAGTTCGGACAAAAAAGCAGCCGTGCTTCCAGTGTTTTTGTTTCATATTGAAATTGGGACCTCCTCCTGCTCTGCCACAGGCAGGCTACCATTCTGCCATGGAGGAGATAGCGCTGTAATATTATTGGTTGATCAATAACCTGACCGAACACGCTCGAGTTAGTGTCTCATAAACACCTCACATTCATGAATGACCCATTCGGCTATATTTCCAAGACACGGTCGGAAAAGTTCTCTAGAGTTGGTCAACCCTGTCCTTTCCTTTTGCAACATGCTATTGTCCCGGTTGGTTTAAATGGTAAGTTGCATCCGTCTCATCGCGAGCATCAGCAATGGTATGATTACGAGAGGTAATCAAAAAGTTTCCTTGGTAATCTGACGGTCGCCTGGTAGCTACTAAAGCATAAACAGCTTGTTTTTTGAATCCAGCTAATATAGCATGATGAGCCCAAGTCACGGCAGCTCCGGATGAGAGTAAAATAAGGGTATTTAGAAAAGGAATTCCCCAAGGATTTAACACATCAATTCCTTTGGGGGGCCGAATAGCTCCAATTTCTACCGTGGGTGCCAAAGAAGAATGAAAAAAGGCCCAAAAGAAAGCTAAAAAAAACATGACTTCAGACACGATGAACAAAATCATACCATAGCGAAGTCCTAATTGGACCACAAATGTATGATGTCCTTCGTAAGTGGATTCACGTATAACATCGCGCCACCATACAAACATAGTATATAGGATCATTCCCAAGCCTAAGCTAAGAAGTGTTCCACCTCCCATAAAAGAGTGCATATACATAACACCACCAATGGTGCTTGCCAAAGCTCCCAATGAACCCAAAAGAGGCCATGGACTTGGATCTACTAAATGATAAGGATGCTTTTGAGAGACACTCATAATTCGTCCTGTTTGCTTTTTAGTCTAATTTATTTGATATCCAAGAAACATAATCATCCAAAGAAACAGCTTCTACAACGATAGATAGGGGTCAGGAAAAGCCCCTGCCCTCCGAACAGTATGGGAGCCTTTCAGCTCGTACTGCTCACCTTCCTAGATCTTAACCTTGGACCTTAGGCAACCTTCTCCACAATAGTTAGAGTTCTCAGTATCTTAATCTGCGCCGCAGCCCATAAGTCACTGTTGGCGGCGTTGTGGTATTTGTTGTCCACACAGCAGTTTCATACTTACACTGGTTATAGGTAACACTTCCCGAGCGAATTTTAGCTCTTACGTCTCTTACCTCTATGTATATCTCCCCGATTAGATCTACGAATAGTACACAACCGAAATAACCCCGAGCGAGTCAACTTTGGCGCCCCAGCTCGCATCTACAATCTTATGCGGGAGCGCTAATTGCTCAGACTTAAAAACCTTTATGGCCTTCGGCCCTTAGCGGGCCCGCGTGTAATTGGAACATATCCTTGGCTTCCTTTGTGAGGCCGAAATCCGCGCAAGCGACCGAAGAAAGTAGGCAAAAAATAGGACCTCCAGCATTAGCCGGAGGTCTTTTCACACGATGCTGCTACCCTTGTTCTGATCTTGCCTGGCTTGGGTATTTTTGGTGGTGTGAAAAAGAACTGATTTTTGCTCGGCTTATTTACTAAATGGGCTGGGGTTCTTTTTCTATTCAGAGTATTCCTTACAGATCTCGGTGTCATTTTTTTTTGCCTTTTTCAAATAGCCTCGTACCAGACAAAGAATCGCTCAATATTCATTCGGGTGAATCCGTAGTATCTGCCGTGTCTGTTTTTGTAGATCCTCACCCATATGGCTGTTGAGAGACAAACAAGATCTGTCCAGTTTAACTTGAGCGTAAACTAGCGTATAGACTTGTTGAGAGCTCTTGTTGTCTTAGTAAAGGGAAAGTACGATCTTGGATTGGCCCCCTTCGCATGACCTGAAGAGGCCTGTAATACTATGAGGCCTCTGAACTCCCTCACGACACTGCCATGGGGATGTTTAGCCCCGACTTCCATAGGTCCGAATTAGGTTTTACCTCCTAGTGAGAATTTAGGTCCTTGCGCGGGCGTCTGATCTCTCGGACTTACTCTGTATGGAGTGCCCTGTGGTTTCTCGAGTGCCGCAGAAGCTAATGCCATCAACTGCGGGTTTAACACTATTGGTTTATTAACCACTCGCTCGCCGCTATATCCTGCTTGGGACGGTCGGTCCAGCTTAGGACGGGCTCCGCGTTTCAAGCTCGTTATCCTAACCATATCCTCTGCTTCCCCGGGGAGCCCTAATGGGGGCAGGCCCATCGATCCCCGGCTTTTCCTTACTGCTCTAGCCATGATATTGCTATGATAGCTTTTTTGGGTAGCTCGCACTCAGGTTTGCCTTGTTCGAGAAAGTGCGACTGAGCCAGAATAGGCTCAGCAGTCGGCCTATTTATTCGGGCGCACGCATAAACGCATGATTAGTTCCACAAAGTTCACTGCACTGACCATAGTAAACCCCTTCTCGTTTAATAAAAATGGAAGTCTGATTTAAACGGCCAGGTACAGCATCACATTTTACACCTAAGGAGGGTACAGCCCAACTATGAAGTACATCAGCAGATGTTATAATCATACGTAGATGAGTTTTTGCTGGTACAACTACTCGATTGTCTACTTCTAATAAGCGCAATTGACCCAATTCTAAGTCATCTTCTGGAATCATATAACTATCAAAAGTTAGTGACTGTTCATCAGAACTGTTATAGTCTGAATACTCATAAGGTTGGGTCGACGGCCGGTCCTTGGTCCCAAGAGCCCATACGCCTCCCACCAAACTGTACTTGCAAGTTTCCCCGCAGACAGCTCTCCACGCTCATTAAGACTCGAAGAGTAGAATGTCTAGTTCTTTCCCACCTAGGAATAAAACGTAATATACTCTCTACAGTGGATCTTCGGGTGGCGTTATCAGGGGGTCTGCTTCTTGTTTTATTGAACTATGATTTTAGTGAAACCTTTCGAGGTCAAAACTGTGGCCTTTTTGTTGATATGTCTGTAATAATGTGCTTCCGCAATTTCAGTAATTTTATGAGCAAGACACAGATCATGTGAAAAAAAAAGTATGGGACCTTACTGCATAGTTAACCACATAAAACGAATCCAATCTAGTTATCCTTTGTTCAACAAGTGGAACGTTCAAGAAAAGGAGTGATAGTCCAGGTTGTAGGAATGACCCAGTGAACCCATAGTTTATTTATCAATCTCTGGGCCTTATGTCTCCGCCCATTGTTTTCTAGCAATAGGCTTCCCGTCTCCCTCTTGTTCCTAGTACCTATTGATGTCCTAAAAAACTTACCGGTTGCTTGGAACTGAAAGGATCTGTCCTTCATTTTCTCAATGATGATAAGACGGGTCACGCCCTGGATCGTCGAGAGTGGACTCGCCGACTCCTGGAGTAATGTTCCCAAATTTTCATTTGATCCTGCGATATGCAGTTTTGTAACTCTTTCTTTATTAGGTCGAATAGACTAAGATAGTAACATTTCCACCGTAAGTAAATCTTCTGTGACCCTTGAGTTTTCGCTGAAATTGCCCGACGTCCCTTGCGAGCGGCCGAGACTTCAGTACGGTATAAGCGCTGGTCCCCTTCGGTAAAGTTCTTGTTCTTGATGTTACCTACTGGAGGACCTCCGTCCCCAAAGAAGAAGAGCAAGCCTCAGAGAGGCTCGTTCTTCTTCTTCCGGCAGTTTTGCCACTACCATGGTTGTTGTCAACGTTAGGGGATCCCCTATTCCAGAAAATGACGGGGCCGGGCCTGTTAGATTCGAAGTCGTATGCCACTGGCTGTGGTGCCGATAGATTCAATACTTCAGCGCTGTTATTGGACATTGCAGGCTGAGTAGTCTATTTCCCGTATATTGCCTACACCGAGAAGAGGAATGTGTACCTCTAGCAACTTAAAGAATGGAACCATGGGCCTATTAGCTGGGGGAGCCTTTTCAGTCTATAGGTTTAACCTTAACTCCCCGTTTCTGGCATGCTCTAGTCTCTCGAGTCTTTCAACGTCAAACGAAGAATGATTTTGGCTCATCTTTCTTTTGGTAAGCCAGAAGCTTTGCAGACCATAGAACCAGTCCGGCGCATTTCGTTGCACTTCCATCATTCTTGTAAAAGGGCGCACTCCAATACCGTTGATGTCCAATAGCTTTGATAGTAATTGTTGGATCTACTACCTCGTCCATTGAATATAATAAAGCAAAAGATGGTATAGCAATAAACATCAGGATAATACTAGGAAAAATGGTCCAAATAATCTCTATAGTAGTCCCATGAACAATTCTTTCCGGAATTGGATTTCTTTTATGGTGAAAATGCCATAAAGCGCGAACCAACATCCATAATACAAAGATCAAAATAATTATTAAAAAGAAAAAAATATCATGATGTAAGATAGGGGTCAGCGCTCGGTGTCTGCCCTCCGAACCATACGTGACAGTTTCCCGTCATAAAGCTCGCTACCTCGAACCTCGGCCTGAGGAGGGGCAAAGCAGCATGCTTTGCCCTCTTCTCCAAAACAAAATATGAAACGTAACGGCGCTACGCGCACCTTTCTTTGTTCGCGAAGCGAACAAAGTGGGCATGTGTTGGACAATCAGTCAGCAGGGAAGCTTGCACAGAAGCAAGCAAAAAAAAATCTATATAGATTTTTTTTTGCTTGCTTTATTCCACAAACTATTGCGCAGTGGCATCATCGAGGCTATAAACTGATTGCTTCGTAACACGTAATTAAGATGATGGTATCGTTGAGCGCGTAACAGTCCATTGTATGCTTCATTCTCGCATTTACAGGCTTTTATCCGCCTCTTGACCGAGATAAGGACACGGGAAAAAATAGATATATTTTTTTTTTCAAAGCCCCTTCTATATATACCTCAGAGAGGATACGAAACGGTCTTAGGTTGATCCCCTTAATAGCTAAAACTATGCATTCTTACTACGGGATCTCTGAATTCTCCTTGTACAGGGAGTTAGTTCCCCAGCTTCCACCATCACGGATTTTCAAGGGTTAGATCCTTGCGTGAATGCCTGATTTCTCGGGCTATTCTCGTATAGAGTGCTACGTGGGAACTCAAGTCCCGTGTTCGTAATTGATATCGAGCGCGAGTTCGGCCGTTTTGCAGGCTTACTATCCACGCGTATGCCCCGATATTCTGCTTCAGACATACGGCCCAGAATTGGATGGACTAGATTCACGTATCAAGTTTGTTATCCTGATCTTTCCTTATGCCTTGTCGAAGCATCCTAGTGAGGGCAGTCTCAATGTTCTGCGAGTTTCACATGATGCTTTCGGGGCAATCTTATTGCTAAGGATGCCCCACCTGTGTAGCTCACATCCTGGCGATAGCCAGCTCGAGCAGATATGGCAGAGTTGGAGCAGAGCTCTGCAACCGTGATGATATATCTAGGCGCACTCAATTATTCCTTGCATCATAGGTGTTGCTGCGTCTTGAAATCCTAATTGCCAAGGTTCCGCAGCGTCACAATAACCAATTGGAAATAGCCATGTATTTTTCAAACTCATTTGGTATATTCTTGTTTTTTTCAGAACTACTTCGGCCCTTCGACAGGCCCCACAAAAGGACCAACCAACAAAAAAATAGATTTTTTTGTTAGACGCCCATTAGGATAGACAAACCCGCGATAATGATCCCATGAAAACCCAGAAAATAAAAAAATCTAAGAGTAAACCCACCCCGTAAGTGATAGTTTCGCATCATACAACTCTACGTTCAAATTAATAGGATTTAAATCCTAAGAAAGATATACTTGCTAAACTCGATAAATAGAAAAACCTAAATTCCCGATGGCTCTTCGAAAAACCAAAATATCTTCATATCTTATAGAAACGAAGAAGTTTGCGTTTGGGACAGGGTACTTAATAGATAATTTAGGTGGTAATTTTTTTTTAGGCGCCTCTGCCTATGATACTTGTGGTCTTTCTTCCATGGTCGTCTGTTCCGCATACTGATCTCGAATCTTGTCGCGCAAAGACCCTTACCCTCAGCTTGCAGCTTGTCGTATTTAGCTTCTACTACATGCTAAACAGCATCATCTAGACGTGGCTGTTCATTCTTCATCAGTACTCCTTTTTTTTACTACCCAACCAACAAGCATTAATTTCTTTCATTTAACGCTCTTCAATTTCTTCCAAAAGCTGATCCGTGTTTTTAGCTTTATCAGTAAGTACCTTCTAATTGAACTTTAGCTTTTTCAATTTTAGGCTTTTTTCTCAGAATTCTAATGCATTCGCTCTATTCAAATCGTGACGTACAACCGAGTACCCTGCCGCAATAAAAGCGCCTATGGCATTACCAGCTATTTCAACAGCCTTTACAGGTCCTCGTTTTGCCAAAATGACAGAGAATTATGAAAACTTTGTGTGGTTGTTTTATGTCATTTCATTTAAACAACCTTTAAAATAGAAAATATTTTGAACTTTAAACCTAAGATTCCACACTAAATAAAGATAATAAGATTCTTTTTCTTTTTTCGTCTATGCGTAACACTTTCCTAAGCTCCAAACATTAAGAGTACTGAAGTCCCAGATTATTACCTATTAAGTTTCCTTTCATTCGTAGGGCTTTTCTAGTCTACCTTACTTTCATAAAAAGCCAGAATATTCCCATCATCAAAATAAACTATTTATTATAGACGGTGGGGTCTGGGTTCTATCGCAAGACCGCTTCGGCTGAAATAGCCAATTGATGGAATTAAAGATGGAAGGCGTAAACCGAAGCAAATGCGTTTTCCGTCACGAGGGGTGGCCAGTAGACTGCGTCAACAACTCCTTTTCTATTATATCATAGAAAGTGTCGGCTACGTTCTGAAGGTCTAAGATCCTAGTCGTCTATTGGAGTGTACTCACGACTTACAAGGCTTTTTCATATTTTCTTTTCTCTGTAGTTCACCAACTCCTGGAATTCGTTCATTAGTAACCCAAGCCTTTCCATTCGGGCCTAAGGATTCCTTAACAGCATTGTTGTCTCCTCCTGAAGAGAGAAAGGCCAAGCCTTCTACAATATAGATCTCTTTATTAATGGAAAAACCTACACAATCTACATACTTACATCCTAATAAGCCCGGGCCTTCGGCCCTACACTAGAGATGCATCATGCATTTCGAGTGCTTCGCACCATTATGAGTATGAGTGCTTCGCGCAACTGAATCTGTTCTACATGATCAGTATTAATCTTCCGTTAACCATGCGCCATCATATAGAAGAAACGGAGCCTACAAAGGCTTTGGTTATTTGCTTTAATAAGTATAACTAACCTCTTAGAAACAGACAGTCGAACCAATACAATGCTTAGAAGGGATTAAAAGTAGCAGATTATGCAACTTGTTAATTATTCATATAATGGAAAAACCACTTGGCTTTGATTCAGTTCTGCAATAACATAGTAATTAGATGCTACGCCATGGAGTAGACCCATAATTCGGAATTAAAAGCTAGGCGCAAAGCGGAAACACATTAAAAATTTACATGCTTTATGCTTGACAGCTTGACCATGCTATACTTACATGAACGAGAGCTAAAAAAACCCAAATGAATTGCGTTTAACCATAAGATTTATCCATATGAGGCCTAACTTAGACATAATCTATAGTATGCTGCGTTTTTTCAATTTGTCTTCAAATAAAGGTAAGGTAGTTGTTTAGATATGCTCCGAACAATGGCATAGTAAAAAGCTAAATCCTGTCTCAATATATTCAGCGCACTTAACAGTCATTTGTGCTAACCGCGGAACTCCTAGGAAAAGAACACGAAAAACTATTTGGCTGCGCTTCGCGCCTTTGGCCATAGAGGCAAAAGTTGCAGTAAAGGGGTTTGGATTGAATAGAAAAGAGAAATGCATCAAGGGCAATGCAGTAACTTGGAAAAGAAAACGAGCCGTCATGCCACCACCTCTATTTTCATTTGCTGTTCCGCCCCGCGCTTTTTGGCGGTTGCAGCACGCAGCAATTTCTTTTATAAAATAGAAAATTTGTTTGCTTTTCGATTCTTCGACCACTAAAATGTAAAGTAGGACTTAAGTCGTCCGCTCCGGCATACGTCAAAAAAATCTATATTTTTGTATTTACCTTTTCTTCTTTTCGCTCTATATTTATTATTGGCTTTACGAAGGACTTTAGTCCCGGAAAACCTTAGCTTTCCGGGGGTTTACCCGCTTCCTTTGCTTCGTGCGAGAGGAAAGCAGAGATTGGGAAGGCATGACAGAGAAAAGGAGAAGCGTACAAAAAAAAATATATATACCTTTTTTTTTGAGCTTCTTAATGGCTTCAGAGAGCTAAAGCCTTCAAATATCTCTGATTTTTTTGACAGTATTTTCAAAATCTATAGCATTTTGTCGGAACACATCCTGTCTTTTGACTCGAGTAGTTTTATGCATAGTAAGTACTATAGCCCCAATCATAGCTACTAATAAAATAAGACTAGAAACCAAAAACAGAACAAAATAGGTGGTATAAAGTAAATTGCCTAATGTTTCCAAATTAGTCCAACTTTGTATCTTTTCAGCATAAACTGTATATGTTAAATAGGTTGTACTCAATTTCGTTGGTAATATTGGAATGTAATCATTATCTACAATGAAGAAAATTTCCAACAAAAAAATAACTCCAATAATACCACCTACAGGTAAATAACGCAATACATTCTCGTGAATTTCTGCTATTTTAATATTCAACATCATAACTACAAATGAAAATAGAACGGCAATAGCTCCTACATAAACCACTAAAAAGATCATAGCAAAGAAGTCGAGACCTAACAAAACAAGTAAACCCGAAGTGTTGAAAAAAACTAAGATGAAAAATAAAACAGAATGGACTGGATTTTTAGCACGTATTACCATAACACTAGAGACTAAAGCAATGCTCGAAAAAACAGAAAAAAGTATCATGGTTATTTTACTAAGTCCCTTTTATCATTTGCTTCAACAATGAAAAAAAATCTATAGATTTTTTTTCTACGCATCATCTGTTCTCCAGATGATGCGGGCAAACACAAACCAAGCGGAAGAACAACTGAAGCCAACACATGTACGCGGCATAAGAAAAAAGCCCCATAGGAAAGAGATCCTGCTGGAGCAGAGGAAGAAGTGCGAAATAAGGGCGCTCTCGATACGAAAGAGGCCTTCGGTTATAAGGTGCAACAGGAAGCAAAACAAATATGTATTTTTTTTCTTATCCGCTTCCCTCCCCCCGCTTCGGATATAGCTCATCAGAAGGCTTCGTGGAACGACATCATAAAGAAAAAGTGTCTCAGGTTCTCGTCAGTCGAGTAGATAAATCTCGATATATCGTAATAGTAAATGCATGGCGAACTTTGCGTACAAAACTATCTTTCGCTCGTGAAATCCGTAGACTATTTTTGATCCTGAATTCGTATAAAGCAAATTCATCATGTATGATAATTAATGACCATCTTTATTTATAAACTTTATTCTTTGTGCCCTTAGACACTCTTGGACCTTGCATCACCGAAGGCTCCCTGAGCTGAAACCGCTTCGAGCTGTTTCCGTACAAAACGATTCATAAATTCGCTATGTAAATGAGCGTTTTTCACTTTTGCTTTTTGATCAAATATTGGAAAGCACATGGTTGGGGTCTTCGACCCCAACTTATGGAATTGGGGCAAGAAGAGGCTTAGAAACTTTGAGTTTTATTCTCTTCTGGAACGAACATAGATGGCACAAAATCACGCATACTTTGTCCATCAGCTTATAGAAGAAAGGCACGCAGCAAACCGACAAAAAATCTAGGCGCACAAAAATATATAGATTTTTTTTCATATATATTCCAAAATGCAGAAAAGTAAAAAAAAAGATTTTTTTTTAGCTCTTCAAATCCATTTGATTATGCTCCGCTTTCCTTCTTTTCCAAAAAGTTACCATTCATTATTCAAGAAAAAAGGAACATAAATAGAAATTAACGCTCTATTCGCTGCGCGAATGGCGAATGTAGGGCAAATCAAGCTTGGCTTCGAGGTATTTTGTCATATATAATATATATATGAAAAAATACCGAAAGAAATAAAAATATTTTTTTATTTTCTCTCAAGACTTTGCCTTGAAAAGCGTCAAGCAACGAAGCGGCTTCTCAGTTTCGCCTCGCGCTAAAAGAAAAAAAAGAGAATTCATCATGGCTTGCAGTCCGCTAGAACAATTTGCAATTATTCCATTGATTCCTATTCATATAGGAAATTTCTATCTTTCATTTACGTGCGGAGCTCGCGCCCACTACTCGATGGTGTAAACACTTCGTCGGGGTTTTAGACGATAATCCAACTCCCGTTTACTTCGATGCCGTGGAGTCAGGAAAGTGTTCTGTACAGGATAGGTTTACGAATCTCGAGAATGGCCGCTCTTTTGGAAGGGAGACGAATATGAGGACTGATCTACTCGAATAGCCGATGGTAAACGGTGAAAGGAAGCCCCTGGGTCAGGATACAAACCATGTTCACGCCGGCACACGCCGGTCGAGCTTAGAGAATCCTAGACAGAACGCGCGGGTAGATCAACTGGGGTGACGGCTATGAGGGCGAGTGCCCAGGATACTGCGGAATGCGCTCGAGGATGGATAGAAAACCTCCCACAAAATAAGCGGCGAGGAATGTAGTCCTGGCTCTCTTCGGATAAGTAAAAAAAAAGACTTTTTTGAAGATGGCTGCCAAAATAAAGCCTCTATTGGACCTTTGGCCGGTCCCGAGGAGAGAGGAGCCGTATGATGGGAGACTATCACGTACGGTTCTATAGGGGGGGAACGGCTCTAAACCCTGGGCCTAAGTAAGGTTCAAACGGAGCAAAAAAAAAAGATTTTTTTCCCCTACCGACCCAATTCATCTTTGTTTATGCTATTAACTATCAGTCTAGTATTGCTTCTAGTTCATTTCGTTACTTTAAATGGAGGACACTTAGTACCAAATGCTTGGCAATCCTTTGTTGAAATTATTTATGATTTTGTGCTTAACTTGGTAAATGAACAAATAAGCGGTCCTTCTTCGATAAAACAACGCTTTTTTCCTCTAATTTTTGTCACTTTTACTTTCTTATTATTTAGTAATCTTATTGGTATGATACCTTATAGTTTTACAGTAACAAGTCATTTTATAATTACCCTGGGTCTTTCATTATCTCTTTTTATCGGAATCACTATAGTTGGATCCCAAACACATGGGCTTCATTTTTTTAGTTTTTTCTTGCCGCAAGGAGTACCCTTGCCGTTAGCACCCTTCCTAGTACTTCTCGAATTAATCTCTTATCGTTTTCGCGCATTAAGTCTAGGAATACGTTTATTCGCCAATATGATGGCTGGTCATAGTTTAGTAAAGATTCTAAGCGGGTTTGCTTGGACTATGCTATCTATGGGGGGTATTATGTATTTAGCGCATCTTGCTCCTTTTTTAATAGTATTCGCATTAACTGGTTTGGAATTAGGTGTTGCTATATTACAAGCTTATGTTTTTACTATTTTAATCTGTATTTACTTAAATGATGCTATAAACCTTCATTAAAAGACTGGTGTAGGGAGCATCAAAACAGTTGCTACATCACTTCTTTACTTTCTAAGCGCGTCATCGTCAACCATAATAAAAAAAGCTGGATTTGCTTTTGATGACGCAGAATAATGCACACCGATGGTCGAAGACCTTTGAACGCGCGGGATGCAAAAAGCTACGAAAAAAAAAATATTCTATATATATATATATTTTGCTGCGCCCTGCGGCCTCTTGTAGAGTTCCCCGTTGGCGGAAACGAATGTCCCGGGACCCCGGGGACTAATTCCTACCGAGACGAAGAGGCCGCAGATACTCCTCCCCCCTTCCCCCCGCAGCTTGACAAAAGTTCTCTTTGGTCGCCATAGATTTTTGCTGCGCCCACTTTCTCGCAACTCTTCTTTGATGCGGCAAACTTATCTTGAGCTGAGACGCTCAATGTCTGATTCTAAGAAGGGACGAATAGTTTCATTATGATAAAAGCCATGAGATCCTTCTAAATGAGTAGCCAAGCGCATAACGAAGCTTGGCCTTTTTTTTCTCTCCCCAATCCCCGAATGGGACGAGGCAAAAGGGGGCGAAGCGCAAAAAAGTTTCTAAATAATGCGCTTCGCCTCCCTCGTCGCCTGATCCCCTTTTTTTCCTACCTCAAATAGTTTACCACCATCTATAATGCGAAAAACTACGATTGGCTTGAGCCAGTTTATGAAGATCATCCCTTTTTTTACGTGCAATCCCCATCTTTCGGGAAGCATCCAATATCTCATCAGCTAAACATTGATCTAAGCTCATGCTTTTTTTGTTAATACGTCGTTTGGCTGCCGCTTCGAGCATCCAACGAATGGCTAAGGTCTCTTGACGATTTGCTGCCATAATAGATGGTACTAATTGAGTAGTACCAGAAATTCTTACCTTTTTCACTTCACAAACAGGCTTGACATTTTCTATGGCATTAACCAAAAGTCTCAATATATCGCCATGCTGAGCTAGACAATGAAAAGTTTTATAAACAATAGCACGAGATCTCGTTTTTCTACCATTAATCATGCAAATATGGACCAATTTTTTTATTAATTGTTTCTGTTTACCATGCAAGCCCCGGATATAGCCCAAATTGTCTGAGCTATTGTATATGCTTGCTCCACGACCTTTAGGTCCTGATAGCACATGCCCTGGAAGGGCATGGCATAAATATCTACGATGCGATAAACGACGCGCAAAAAAGCTTTCTGGAAAAAAAAATAGATTTTTTCCGCTAAATGGCCAATTTTCCTTTTTTTTGATCCCTGCCTTTAATGAATCAGACACAAAGCTGAAATTTGATGATTTGACAAATAAATTCATATAGAATCTTTGGGTTTTTTTGTACCATATTTAGATCTGCCTCGACGTCGACTCGGTATTCCCTGCAAATCTTTAATTCCTCGAATACAATGGTATTTTACACCTGGCAAATCTTTCGCTCTACCCCCTCTAACCATAACCACAGAATGCTCTTGCAAATTATGGCCTTCGCCGGGAATGTAAGCAATTATTTCATTTCGATTGGTTAAACGTACTTTGGCTATCTTGCGTAAAGCTGAATTAGGTTTCTTTGGTGTTCTCGTCGAAACACGCAGGCATACTCCTTGCTTTTGAGGACATTGGGTTAAAGCTCGAGTACGTTGTGTGCGCCGTTTTGACTTTCTACCATGACGAATCAATTGATTTATTGTAGGCATATTTCACTTACTTGGTTTTTCTTAGAAAGTTGCATAAAATTTTTATTTTTTATTTCTCATGCTCTATTCGTTCCGGGAATGGGGCCTTTGGCCGCTATATCCTGCGTCCTTTCATCACTATGCTCTCCACGATTTTCGTTCATCATGAGGGCACGGGGAGAAATAATAGAAGAGAACGGTGAAAAACTGGAATAAAGAGCGAAGACACTGAAAAAAAAGTCTTTTTTCCATTTTTTGTGTCCTTTTCTTCTCCAAACAAAAAATTCCTACGTGCACTAGAAAGCTCATTTCGCTTGGCTCTCGGAGCATATATAAGTAAGGCTATCCCTTACGGGATTCGAACCCGTGTTCTCGCCATGAAAAGACGATGTCCTATACCCCTAGACGAAAGGGACAAAATTATTTCAAAGAAAAATAGTCAGCCAGAGCTGCGCTGCAATAAAAAGAAAAAAAAAGTGGCACAATTTGCGGCCTGTGGCCCGTTTATGTGCCACTTTTTTTCTCATTTACCTACGATAATCCATGACGCTTTCAACTAAAAAAAAAACTCTGTACCTGGTCAACATTACACCAAGAGCGACCTTTAATAACGTCTGCATTTTCGCTTTTTGGATGGAGCCAATAGATTGGGAGAAATGAGAAAACAAAATCTATATATAGATTTTTTTTTTTGGCAGTAAAACCTAAACGCGAGCTAATCAAATCAATCAACAAAGTATTCTTTTTTGAACTTGATTACTAACGAGTTATAATGCATCCAGATCCCTTAACTGCGGTCAAAATGTTGACTAATTTGACCACGGTGCTATAATAAACTTTCTTGGGTCACAGAAGGCATAAACGCCTTGAAATAATGCAATAGGGTAATACTATTCTAATTTCAAAGTATACCATCGCTTAAGTGAATAGGGGAAAAAAAACATATCTCTTTTTTTTAATTCTTAAAATCTTTTTTCATATATATATATGTTTTTTCTTTGTAGTAATGCAGCCTACATGACACGCAGTGCTTAAGAATAATAAATTTGTGCTTGTAGCTCAATCGGATAGAGCACCAAACTACGGATTTGGGGGTTGAGAGTTCGAATCTTTCCAAGCATGAGCCTATCCATCAAATTCTACTAAAAGAATACATCTGATAAGTGTAAAGGCCTTCTTACTTTCTTCTTACTGTTTCGTTTTGTCGGAGCTGGCGGAAATAGCTTAATGGTAGAGTATAGCCTTGCCAAGGCTGAGGTTGAGGGTTCAAGTCCCTTTTTCCGCTTGGGTCTTTTTCCACCCAGTTTTCTCCCCCAAAAATCTATTTTTTTTTCTTGCCTAAGGTACCGGGAGGGAATAGCCAACAAAAGCAGGGGGCCGCTTCGTTGCTTGGCAAATGGAAATCATTTGTCATGATTCAGGGCGCAGGTGCAGCCTCACGCTGCGGTGGCCATTTCTCTGCGAAACGCAATTAAACCGGTGCTGTGCCCACATTATTCGCATAACAAATGATGGGGCTGGAAACGACCGGGAGGATGGAGAAATAAGACGGTACGGAGAGTCATTGGAGGCGCAGTGCTTTCCTTGTTTTTAGCAAAGGCCAATCTGCGAAAAAAATTCTTTTTTTTTATCGCGCCCCGCGAAAAGCTACGCTCTGTGGCCTTGCTCGAATTCAGCCTTGAATCCAATTCATACTTGTGGATTATGCAACTATTCTATTATGCTGAACTTATAAAAATTTTATTTATTTATCAGACATACAACTTACAAACATAGACTTAGTGCCATTTGATGGCTAATTGGGAATAGAGGAGAAGGGTATAAAAAGAAAAAACTGATCAAAAATAAAGTAATTGCTAGTAGTAAGGATTTTTCACGATCCATTGGTTTATATAGAATCCATTTTTTAGGTGTATCAAAATACATTATTTTCACAAAGCGTATATAATAAAAACAACTGATAACACTAGTAACAACTCCTATTAAGGCTAGTAAGTAAGCCCCACAGCCTAAAGCAGCAAAAAACAAATAAAATTTGCTACAAAATCCGGCTAACGGGGGTATTCCTGCGTATGAAAACATGGTAATAGACAGAGTAATCGCTAAAATAGGATTAGTTTTGGCTAAAGCACCTAAATCTGCTATATATTTGAAACGGTTTTGACGTAATGCTAAAACTATGGCGAATACATTGATGGTCATTAATACGTAAATAAAAACACCAATTAGTAGCGATTGAATCCCTTCTATGGTTCCACATGAGAAACCGATAAAAAGATAACCTACATGTCCAATAGAACTATAAGCTAAAAGTCTTTTGACTTTGTTTTGAGCCATTGCAGCCAATGCTCCTAAAATCATAGAAGCAATGCTGCAAAAAAAGAATAGTTGTTGCCATGTTGGATCATAGAAACTATAAATAAAAACACGTACCATATTGGCAAGAATAGATATTTTAGGTGCGATAGAAAAGAATGCTGTAACCAGAGTAGGTGAACCCTCGTATACATCAGGTGCCCACATATGAAAAGGAACTGCTGTGATCTTAAATAAAAAACCTACGGCAATAAATAGAATCCCCATAAAGATACCACTAGATTGAGCACCAAATAAAGTGATTTCATATCCGGTGAAAATCTTAGCTAATTCCTCGAAGTTGGTAACTCCAGTAAATCCATAAATCATAGAACAACCAAACAATAAAATTCCAGAGGAGAATGCACCTAAAATAAAATATTTTAAGCCAGCTTCTGTAGAAAATTCAGAGTCTCTTTTTGATGCTGCAATCACATAAAAACATAAACTTTGAAGCTCAATAGCTAAATACATGGCAATTAGATCGTAAGCCGAGATCATAAAGAGCATACTACAAGTAGAAAGTAGAATTAAGACAATAGATTCAAAAGCATTCAAACCCTCTTCTTTAAAATAACCCAGACACATAACTATAGTGCTAGCCGTACTTATTAATAGAAAGATTTGGCAAAAATAGGTAAAATTGTCTATTATTAAATTATTATAGAATAAATTGGCAACAGTTAGAGGTGTGCTAGAAGCGACCAATAAGATAGTTATTAGATACCGATAGGGTGCTTTTCTCCCCCCCGGTCAGAACCACACGTGCGAGTTTCCCCGCATGTGGCTCGTCCATGATAACTTTTTCAGGTTTACGGACCGAAACCCTCTAAGGCCGGGCCTGCATGAACAAAATAAAACACTGATCATTTCGGAGTTGGCGTTATGCTACATTGTCTTCCATTCCTTCATTGGCTACGTTTGTAGGTAGATTAATCAAATTCGCTGTTTTACCTAGCTATTGCCTTAGTCTTTTATCCAGGGTTGTATATTGACGTAGGAAGTCTCATTAATATGGGACTGAAAGTAGTAGCACTCAGCGAAAAAAATCTTTTTTTTTCTCTTTAATGACATTATCCTAAATTGCTTTTCCGAGTTTGCTGTACTTTCCAGACGCGGCGCGCGCCGCGTCTGGAAAGTACAGCGCATTATCACCTACCTCCTTTTCCTCCGAGGCTTTCACTCCAAAGGGCATCGTCGTATGCTTAACATTAATTGCCCGGTGTATTTCTCAGGGTACATTATGGAAGGATCTGTCACCCGTACATTTTGGCTAAAGCCTTGGTCTCCAAGGGATTTTCAAAAGCATTTTTTTCCGAAAATCGTAGCAAATTTGCTACGCCCTGCTTTTATCAAAGCCGGTCCCTATCGAGTCCATTTGGATGATCCCTAGTTTGCGCGTTTGGCCGTTTGCTTGTCGTTTAGTCACGTGTACCACTTTTTCTGTCCATTACAGTTACGTCCGGAGGGTTGCTCGCACGTGAGTAGCGTTCGAGCCCACGTGTCTTCCGGCCCCGCCTTTCGTTGGGGGAAGTTACCTTACTCCTATGCGTACGATTGTACTTGCGACGAAACGCGGATGGTACCCATGCTATGGTTCCTTGCGGTCTGATCCCACATAAGGTTAGGGAGTCTATCCGAGCGATTGTTTTCAAAACCATCGTCTTCTCAAACGCGCCCTCCTAGGCGCACAACACTAAGTAAACCAAGCCAACTAACATTACACACTAATGGTGGATAATCATATTTTTTAGAGGTACTAAATACAACTCCATAAATCAGCAAAATGATGGTTGCGTTAATAAGAAAGATCTCTGGGAAAAGCGCCAAAAAATCATGTTCAAACATTTCTTCAAACCTCTTTTTTATGTTTTTCAATCAAATTTTCCATGTTGCACTAAGTTACTTACGGAAGTATGCATACACTCTAAGAAAACTTCGGGGTAGACACCCATCCAAATAACTCCAACAATAAAAGGGAAAAATATTAGAACTTCTCTTCTATTTAAATCGGAGAATTTTTGGAGGAATTTGGGTTTGAAATTCCCAAAAATTACACGATTATATGGCCAAAGAGAATAAGCTGCGCCTAAAATCATTCCAAGTGCCGCTAATGTGGCCACTAAGCTATTTCTCTGGAAAGCTCCTACTAAAATAAGAAATTCTCCGATAAAGCTGCTAGTACCAGGTAAACTCATATTGGCTAAGGTAGAGAATAAGAAGATCGTAGAGAACATGGGCATGGTGCTGACTAAACCTCCATAATATTTAACAAGTCGAGTCTTATGTCGGTCATATAAAACACCAACACATAAAAAAAGGGCTGAAGAAACCATTCCATGACTTAACATAAGTAAAATACTACCTTCAATTCCTTGTATGTTTAGACTGAACATACCGATAGTCACAAAATTCATATGAGCTACTGAAGAGTAGGCAATAATTTTCTTCAGATCGATTTGTCTTATTGTAGTCAAGGAAGTATATATAATAGCAATGACGCTTAAGGTATAAATGAAAGGAGTAAAATAGAGTGTCGCTTCAGGAAACATGGGTATAGAGAATCTTAAAAAACCATAGGTTCCTAATTTCAAAAGAATTCCTGCCAAGATTACAGATCCAGCCGTAGGTGCCTCTACGTGAGCTTCAGGTAACCAAATATGAACTGGTACCATAGGCACTTTGACAGAAAAAGAAGCAAAAAAAGCAATCCATAGCAATATTTGGCGTCGCTCACTAAATTCTGTGGTTAATAATATTTGTAAATCGGTGGTTCCTGTTTGGAAAAAAATGAATAAAATGGCTAGGAGCATGAAGACAGATCCGAGTAAAGTATATAAGAAAAACTGATATGCTGCTTGGATTTTTCTTTGTCTAGAACCCCATACCCCTATGATAATAGGAGAGTAAGGGATGATAGGCCCTCGGCTTTATCTCCCCGTGATAAATGAGTCGAGAAAAAGCTCCTGTAGGTACCCACACCCTTCTCAAAGAACCGTACGTGACACTCTCGCGTCATACGGCTCCCTCTCAAAATAGCGGATGAGCCGAGAATAAAAGCCAAGCAAGAAAAAAAATATATAGATTTTTGCAGAAAGGGCTTTACGCCTTTTTTCGGCTCGTAGTTCCAAAATCTTTTTTTATTTCGGTCTCCTTTTTTGTTCTAGCGACTCATTCCGCGGCCTCGCCAATAACTTTCCGACAGAGGAATTGACCTGAGGTCCTCTTTCAAGATCAGGACGATTATCCTTGTCAGCTCAATAGGTAGTTAACAAATTTATGTCCATCCCCAGGCGTCGGGTACTTTTCTTTTCCCCACCACCCTTGTAGCCGTCATCTGTAATTCGCGCAAGTGTGTCTGCACCCCTTAGACTTCACGAAAACCGTTTTCTCGTAGCAAAACTCCATTCTTCCCTGCCTAGGAGCACCCTTTCCTGCATGTTTATACAATATTCGAGTAGGCAGAGTGAAGTCCTGCAAAGTACCCACTCAAAGTACCCCCCAATCCCAACTAGGTCATCCGACGGGTTCGACCAAAAAGCTATGCTTACACACAAGACTACCCTTCTCTGAAAGCTTCGCGAGCCTACTGGTCTTCAGATCACTCAGAAAGGTTTACTGCACAAGGCTCCTGCAGAGGCGGCGCTTCGCGCCGCGAATATCAGATGCTCAGCTCCGCACAACATAGGGATTAAAACGCTTTCAAGAAAAACATAAAATAATAGAAGATCCGGCATGCAAAACACAGCAATCATGAAAGATTCACAAATTAAAAATGCTATCATATACTCTTTTTTATAACTTTTAATACTGGACCAACCTACTAAGATACAAATAGGAATTAAAAATGTGGTCAAGACCACGAAAAATAAAGAGATACCGTCTATACCTATATAAAAATTGATGTTTGAGTAAGGAAGCCATCGAATGGTTTCCACGAATTGAAATTTGGCTGTAGAATTATCAAATTGTATCCAGAAAAGAAGGGAATATAAGAAAGTAATCAAAGAGGTGCACAAACCAATACTTCGTATCAGTCGTATTCTGGGATCGGGGATAACGAAAAGAATGATGCTTCCTAATAAAGGACACAGAATGAGACCACTGAGATTGGAATAAAATGGAGCTAAAAATTGTAACATAAATGTTTACTCTTTTTCCAGAAGATCCCGGGGACGCAGCTTTCTTCGCAGGCCGCGGGTCCATATTTCCTCCCGGCTTTCCAGCCATAGAGGCCTTATGGGTATATCATCATAACCCCCTGCACTTATATACATAAAGCCCGCAATAATTGCATAACTTGATGAGCTTTTATACGCGCATACTATGTAATTGCATGCTTCGCCTTTCACCGCTTTGTTCAATGCTCTAGGGCTTGCTATTATGACTGGACGGCCTCAATCACGTGACTGGACGGTCTCAGTCACGGTCGAGGAGAATAAAAAAAGCCGAAATTTTTTTTTTTCGTTTTATGGTTTTTTTGATTTTCTCTCTTTCGATTCATTATTCTATCATTCCAATCTTTACTTTCTTCTTCTTCTTCTTCAGATTCCCCATAGACCCTGCCGCAATAACGTGCTTTATTCGAGGATCCATTTTCTTCCCACGGTTTATCATAGCTAGACCGCAGAGCATAGCTTAGGCTCCAAAAAATCTATTTTTTTTGCTTGTTAGGCTTCGTCGGGCCTCAGCCCTCCCTCTCGGCGGGGCCAAAAAAAGGGCGTAGCACTGGCTTATCATTGCGTCCCTCAAAGTTTCATGGTATTATATAAGGAAGTATGCCCCTTTAGTTCGTGCTAATGTCGTTTTCAAAATGAATAAATAGAAAACTCACTATGTAAATAAAATACAATCGATTATCTACCCAGAAAGAAATAAAATCCCACGGACCTATTATGGTAATAAATATGGTTAAGCCGATCAACATTACAAAAGCATAATGATAAACAAAACCACTTTGAAGTTTACTTATCTGCTTGGCTAATTTTCGAAATGTGTACGAAATTCCATAAGGTCCCAGGATTTCAATAGCACCCTTGTCTAAAACTTTAAATGAAACTTCATATCCAAAACGCAAAAAGAACCTGACTATAAAGTCATTGAAAAGTTTATCAAAAAACCGGCGCTTATTTAAAAAGCAATATAATCGATTACCCAAAGTACTAGTTTTCAAAGCAAAAATGAATGGATTTGCTACAAAATTTATATTATATGCCATAAAAGCACCTGAAGTACTAAACAAAATAGGAATTAGTTTAATAATTGTTGGAGTAGCAAACTCGGATTCGGCAATAATTTCATTTTTTGGTAGTATGAAAAGAGAATTAGCCCAAAAATTGGTACCTAAACCAATCATCATATCGGTTCCTAAGCCGTTCCATTGCTGGAACGGCTTGGCTTCAAAACCGTACGTGAGGCTTCCGCCTCATACGGCTCCTCTTAGAATTTTTACGTCTTCTTGCTTGTCTCCAATATGGCAGTGCTTGTTCATAAGTTCTCTACGAACACACAAGGATTTCACGTTGATGTGCTCTACTTTTAGGCTCTCATGGTTTTCTAACATGTTTGGGCGATGTAATAAAGAAAGAGCCCTTTAGCTTTTTGGTTACCGCATTTGGAACCTTTAGATTTCAGTAGATAGTAGTTCCGTTAGAGGTGCGCAGTAGAACGGAAAAGTCAAGAGCAAAAAAAAAATCTAGATTTTTTTTGCTGTTGCGCTCTTTTTTCACGCGGCTTTTCATTTTATCGGGCTCTTATCTTGTCTTGCCAACATGTGCTTGTGGCTAGCTATCCAACTCAGTTTGACCAGGTAATATTCTCTTTTCACCCCGAAGGCCGTTGTGCGAGAGTCGTACAAAATCCAGTTATCTTGGTATACTTTCTTGTTGAAGAGCCAGCTTCTCTTTTCGGGGAAGTACTTTTGTTTGATTCTATCACGACCCCATGTCGGATGCCGTCGGTATACCCATGCCCGGATTTTTTGAAAGATATCATGGTCTAATCTTCGAAATAGATTGTTGCATTCAGAGTATTTGAAGTAGTTGCCCCATCCTACTATTCGGGGTACTAGGGTTATGATAAGTTGGTAGGCTGCTTTTCCTTTTGACAATTGAATGGCCCGTCGCATATCTTCGAGAAATCTCCGGCGAGACTCACGAGACGGAGTTATTAAAGTTCTAACTTTGCCCCATTTCCAGATATGATTGATTGAAAACCCTAGAAATTGGAACCCGGATCCAGTGTCGACTACCTGGATTTTCTCTGAGTGCAATTCTAGTCCCATGCACTTTAACCATTCCCTCAGGAATGCCTGAGCTTGTTCTATGATCTCTTCGGATTGGTGAAGTACAACGAAGTCGTTGGCATATCTAACCAGTATCGGAGTTGGTCCTTTGGGATATGCTTCCAGTGACCACTCTGTTAAAGCCGTCTCCATCCCATGGAGAGCAATGTTGACTAGCAGTGGAAAGATCACGCGATAGGTGCCCCTTTCCATGTACTGAGCATTATTTCCTAATCCGGTCATGAGGTTGACTTTAAGCCAGGCTTCGACCTGTTTGGCTAAATTAGGCAAAGTTTTCAGTTTGTTCAAGAGGGCTTGGTGGTCGATGCGATCGAAACATTTGGAAATGTCCGCGTTCAAAACATACTTGGGCTTGGCTCGAATAGCGTCGAATATGGCTTTGATGGCATCCTGGTAGCTTCGTCCGGGTCTGAATCCATAAGAATTGGGTTCGAAGCGGGCTTCCCATTCAGTTTCTAAGGCCATTTTGATTAAAGCCTGCTTCGCTCTGTCTTCAATAACGCAAATGGGCCAAAAAGAGAAAAAGACGCGAAGTTTAGTTCGAAAAAAAAAATATAGATTGTTTTTTGCTTTCCATTTTCCAGGCGCAAAGCGTGCCTGATTGACTCTACGTTTTGTTGCGCCTAGTGCAGAAAAGGCGCAACAAAATCTAGATTTTTTTTTTGCTCGTAGTTTTCTGGGGTGCTCTTCTTCTTTTCGGGGCTTTGCTATTATCATCTGACGAACGGGCGTAGCCTTTCCATCCAATTGAAGACCTCTTGCCATCTCTATTTTTTGTGATCCCGAGGCAACCAACTTCTTGTAAATGTCAGGGTCCTTTTTCCTTTGGTTCTCCCGCGTAACTTGTCTTACGGCTAAGAGTCTGGCATGTAGATTTCGTATGAGTCTAAATTGTAGAGCACGCATCTTGTCCATATTGTCGGAGCGAGAAGCTTGGTAAATCCTGGTTTGGAGTTTAAAAACAACTGCCTCGACCTTGGGCCAAGGAATTTGTTCCCAGGGTATCGTTTGGGTATCTATGTAGAACCTACTCATAACTTATTCTCCTTTCCAGTTTTTACTGAAATTCTAAATCTCCAAGTGGGCATAATAAAAATGCTGCGAAAAGAAATCTATTTTGGCTGGCTGCACTCTGCGGCCTTGGCTTTTTAGAGAATCCTACTCTCGTTGGGTTTATAGCTTGGCAGCCCGCCGCAAGGGAGCCCTACCAGAGTTTTCCAGTTTTGAGTGTATTGGATAGTTATAGCGGCCCATAGGCGCAAGATGTACTTTGCGGGGTGGTCTCTTGGACATAGTCCTTTCAGGCAGTGGCCATTTAGTCCAAGGTCCATTGGATGTTCAATGCAAGACCAAAAATTTGCACTGCAAGTACCCTTCATTCCTCCTTTTCATTCTAGGATCCGTCCCTCAGTGTGGTCAGTACTTGATACTGTCGGGCAACAAAGCTTACACTTGTTTACTTATAGTGGTTCACCAAGGCCTCTTTCCTCCTCCCTTTTTTGCTCACCTTCAACTCGGGGGCTGCCGGACCTCCTACAAAGGGAAGAGAGTCGACTGAACATCTCAGCCATTGGCGGGAATTTCGCCCGCATCCAATTCTCAATTATTGTCCACTTCGAAAAAGAATCTATTTTTTGAGTGAGCAACAGCCGCTTCGTCACAGGAGTGACTTATGGGCTAACAGGTCACACTTTGGCCACGTATCCTACAAAAATACTTCCAAAAGCCAAAAAGATTAAAGGGATTGCCATAAGAATGGGCGCATCATGACATCGTAAGATGTCTCGCTTGAATGAATTTGTTGGTGCTAAAAAAGTTAAAAGAAGTAGACGAAAAGAATAATAGGAAGTAAAGAAGACAGAAACACTTCCCAACCAGAAAGCAAAGTTACCACTAATCGTATATTTAGTATAAGCGAGCTCTAAAATAACATCTTTAGAATAAAATCCAGTACGAAAAGGAAAACCTATTAAAGATAAACTGCCTATAAGCATCATGGCATAAGTGAAAGGTAACAAGGAAGCAAGCCCTCCCATCTTACGCATATCTTGCTCATCCGACATGGCATGAATCACTGAACCTGCACTCAAAAAAAGTAATGCTTTAAAAAAAGCGTGATTCATTAAATGAAATACGCTAACGGAATAGTTGGAAATACCGCAAGCAAATATCATATAGCCTAATTGGCTACAAGTTGAATAGGCTATGACCCTCTTTAAATCATTCTGTAATATTCCAGTGGTTGCCGCGAAGAATGACGTCATAGCCCCTACGAAAGTAATAACAATCAAAGCAGTGGATGAATATTCGAATAAAGGGGAGCACCTTGCTATCATAAAAACGCCTGCTGTTACCATAGTAGCTGCATGAATCAAAGCAGATACTGGAGTGGGCTACTCTTTAATAATCTCTTACGCTCCCATAAGGCAAAGAAATACTATTTTAGAGCATTAGGTAATAAGCTGATGAGCCTAGCAAGAGTAGGGACTGTATCTTCCACTTATGAAATAGAGACTCTCCCAAGAATCTTACGGATGCTGCGTCCCTAACAACTAAGATGTTTTTCTTCTTTTATACATGAGACACCGTCTCAGCTCCATCCTCCCAACGCTTTTCGCGAGTATAGATATATTTCGCAAAGCAAAAAAAATATTTAAGCTTTTTTAAACTGCATCCTGGTAGATTCAGCGCGCGGCGCTTTAGTGAGGATGACAATAAGGCTGGGCTCAGGCGGAAAGTTGGGATGTAACATCAGGCCGCGCTGGAAAAAAACAATATATATATTTTTTTCCGTTTCCAGCTTATAACCAAACTGATGAGGAGTATTTGATTCAATACAAGGTTTTCTACATGCCCAAACCCTATACGGATCCTTCTATTCCATAAGACCTGCATATCTAGACTATATAATCTAAAAAAAAGATGATCGAATCTTCACGACAAAAGAATGCTTCGTATCTTAGTTAAATCTGGTCAGCTTCGCTTTTCAAGAATAAATTCCATTTCGGACAAGAGGTCTCACGTACAGTCTCTGAGGACCCTATAGAGCTCCTTCAGCCTTTACTTTGTTGGGTGGGCTTGGCCTTCCTTTATAGGTTTCCTGCCGATTGGCCAAAATGAGATATTTTTCCGATGGGGACTCTCATTTGATCGACGATTCCGGCATACAGTGAGATTGGTATAATGTACCTATTGGCACATGAGGGCCCTCAGATATTCGAAAACCCTCCATCGCATCAGGTAACCGAGTATGCAATCCTATTTGTGCAGATTTCCCAACAGCGCCGATGAAAAGTAAGATACAAATAACAGTTATGGCATGAAATCTCATATTGCAAGAAATAAAATAATGATGGGGTTCGGAAAAAGCGCTAGCACGAGCAAAAATAGTCGAAAAGTCTACTGTTTGAAAAATAGTAAAACAACCCATAATCCCGAGAGCTAATCCGAAATCACCTACTCGATTGACAAGCATAGCTTTTATAGCTGCTTTATTGGCCTGAAGTCGTGTAAACCAGAAATTAATTAACAAATATGAAGCGAGACCTACTCCTTCCCATCCTAAAAATAATTGGATAAAGTTATCTCCGGTGACCAACATTGGCATAAAAAAAGTAAAAATGGATAAATAGCACATAAATCGAGGGCTGTGTGGATCCTCAGACATATATGAAATGGAATAGAGATGAACTAAGCTACTTACAAATGTAACCACAATTAACATAACTACAGTCGGACTATCAAACACAGAGTCAAAAGTTTTATTTTACTGGGGCCTTTAATCGCAGAATCAAGCAGGAAATTTTTTGCGTACCGCAATGCGGCGGCCGTTCACTCGAGTAAAATAATAAAGTGCTCCCCGAACCGTGCAAGATAGTTACCTATCACACGGCTCACCAACTTGAGATTGTCATTAAGGCTTGGAGTAACCATTGTATGTTTAAGCGGGCCGCAGCAAAAAATAGATTTTTTTTTATTCGCTGCATATTCTTTTTTTATCGCTTAGCCGTATAGTGTCGCTTACCTTTGCCACTCAAGCGTACGGCATCTGCCGACTTAGGCCCCTTCCCTTCTGCTGATATCAATGTTCTTCTGAAAAAACTCGCAGCAAAAAAATTTTTGAATATTTGGAGCGGGTAGGCAGGTACTACGAGCCCTCTGTCCCACGCATCTCTATTTAGAAAAATGTATGGTTCACCGGTTCCACCGAATACTCTATCGATACCGAGACATAGGTGCGCTTGAAGTGGTGTGCTGTCCTTATTGGACTCAGGCCCCCTATTTGTTCAGGCATATGCGCCCTCTTGCTGCCTATATGCAGGGGGAACGCGGGCCTCGCCCGATGCGCCAAGTTTGGGATACCTCCTCCACCTTACGTTCGTGACCTACGGCCTCACCTGTGTCTCAAAGACACGGTCGGGGCACAGCCAAGGATATTTTTGGCTACGTCCAGTATGCCCGTTTCCCGACATGCTATGATGCTCTACAGGAGTTCGCCCCAGAGAGTGAGTCGAGTCCGTCTCACCGCAGAGCAACTGCAGCGTCCAGATAATCTATCTATCCAGCAATTCATCCGGTGACTTCACGGTCGCCAAAGAAGCCCCAAGAAGCATCAAACATCTCGGAAAAAATCCATGGAGCAATTTTCATATAGCAAGCACTGGCTCCCAGTGCAACTTCATAAAAAGCAATCAAAGAGAAAATGAAAGATAATGAAACACACGTGGTTGTGACTATAGCAGTTCCTCGTAGACCAAGAAGACGACCAAAAGCACCTGCTACACAACTACCTAGTAAAGGTAAAGTTACAATTAATAAATACATACATAAATCATTTTTTTTTATTGTGACCAAAATACAGTCGATTGGATAGATAATTGATTGTATTTTGGGCGACAGCTGCACGAGCCGAGACTTAGATGAAGGCTCTGTCAATCTTACTAAATTGACACAGCCCAACAAATCAAGTTTTTGGCGCATCCAATAGAGTTCGCCGCATGCCATTACTATATAATGACATAATTGAAATTGAAAGAGAGGTCATCTTGGATCACTCCATTTTATTAGTAATCCACTTACCATCCGCAACGCAAGGAGTGTCAAAATTTTGTTTTACTAAGTGCCGGAAAAAACTCTTTTTTTGCGCACAGCGGGCGGAACAAGCTTGGCTACGCTGCTGTTATCACTTTATTGGTCTCTGTGGAAGCCGATGGCTTATGCAATCAATATTTTGCTTGGCAAAAACGCATAGGGCCATTTGAATGATAGAAGAGAATAAGGCGGACAAAAAAAATCTTTATTTTTTTAGCCTACTTCGTTCGCGAAGCAATTCAGCAGGGGAGAAGAATAACCCCTGGCTAAACGAAGCCTTTATTTGATTGACGGAAACGGTGGGAAATAGGGGGCTGGGCCCTTAGCTTTAAACACAATTGCAAGACCACAGAATAAAAAAAAAAATAGATATATATATAGATATATATATCTATTTTTACTTCCTCGCCAACTTATTCTTTTCTACCATATTCTATTATATAGATGGCGAAACTACGTAAAACAAAGCTCAAAATTTTAACCTTTGCACTTTATGATTTTCTCATAAATAAAAAAGCATTATCTTCTTTCAGTTCTAAATAGAGGTTTTGGAGTATTCTGCATATTGTATAAAAGTCATTGCCATTGCCGAGGCAACCATGGTTAGATCAAATTGAATCATTTTTTCGGCACTATCTCGGATCTAAGATAGATTAGTATAAATCAATAAAAAAGGAGTCTCTACACACCTTGAGACAGAGGACTATAGATTTTTCAAATATTTGAGAAAATGCCGCAGATTCAGCCGAGCCAGGATAAGCCGGAGATGTCTATAAAATGAAATGGCAAAAGGAAAACGAAAGATGGGGATTGTGTTAAAGAAAAAGATTGTGTTATTGTGTTTCGATTCTGCGCTTCGCTTGCCTAAGCTCACTTGGTGAAAATGGTAAACACGACAGACTTAAAATCTGTTCCTATGGGTTATCGGTTCAAGTCCGATAGTGAGCATACTCGCTTGGTGAAAATGGTAAACACGGCAGTCTCAAAATCTGTTCCTATGGGTTATCGGTTCGAATCCGATAGCGAGTATTTTAATGTCTGAATTGGAAAAAAGGGCGAGTATAACTTAATAGGTGAAAGTGTCAGATTGTGAATTTGAAAACACGGGTTCAAATCCCGTTATTCGCCAAAAAAACAAATCATCCATTACTATTTGTGTTAGTTAACTATAATAGTTAACTATTTGTGTTAGTTAACTATTTGTGTTAGTTATTAAGTGGTTGGTTATCTTCTGGTGACTAAGCAACCCTCCTTGCGTCTTTTCTTGTATAGTGGGTAGAGCATAAATTGGCTTGTTCAAACAAGAACATAAAGAATTATATGGGTAAAAAATGAGCTCAAAAAGTTGTTGAAATACTGATGTTATTTCTAAATTAGCCGCTTTTTCTATATCCATATGATTGATTAAAGTAGATTGAAGTTGTCCGTATAATAAAACTAGATTTTGGTTGTATGAGGCCAAAGGTAATAACTGTGACCATGTATTATCTGGTGCTTCTTTAGTTAAGTACAAGATACAAGTGGGACCTGCGCTAGAAGCAAGCTGCTCAATAAAACCACCTTGCTTGTTTCTACGTGGTAGTTTTCTTTTGTAATTTGGTCGAAATAAAGTTCTACCTCGAAAGGCACACAATAGATTTTTGAGTTGTCGCCATTGTCGACTTGTCAAGCCACTACAATGAAATAAAAGAATATATGGAGATTTTTTTTCAATCTCTTGGGCTTTTTTCCGTATAACAATTTGTTTTATTAGCATAGGATCATTATTATTATTTTTTTTTTAGTTTCTTTTCTTCTTCTTCTTCGACATACCCTGAATTTAAGTAAGTGATGCCGGGTTTTTTTTCTATATCAAACAAATGCTATGTTTGTCAACATGGTTTCTATTTTCTGAATAATAAACCGCATGGCACAAATAGTGGAGGTGAGGGCAACCTTGCGTCGTACTATACAATAATTTTGTTAAGGCACACAATAGATTTTTGAACAGAAAAATCTTTTTTTTCGAACCTCGTATCTTTAGCCATACTAATTGGACCTTCTCGCTTTTTTAAACCTTTGGCCAGAGGACACAAGGCTCAGCCCTGAGCTCCATATTCTAGTTTATTTCCACGAAAAAAGCATTTATGCGTTTTCTAATGATGAAATTGAAGCCCGCATGCTTCGCCCTGCTATGCTCTTCGGCTTCGATAAGTAAGTAGAGAAAGTAGGTTGAAACTACCTACGCGGGCCATTACTTTGTATTCTTCCTTGTTTTGATCAGGAAATATTATGGTATTGCGGTTCTTCCAGAATGAAAAGTTACTTAGTGGGTGTGTTTTTTGCGTGTATGGCGTCACGTTCAGAATTCTTATGACATTTTACAACTTTAGAGCCGACCAGTAGCCTGATCGTTTGTAGCATACATGGGCGACAATCCAGCGCCACAGAGCTGCGTTATACCGCCCCAATAATTGTTGTTCGTTTTAATGGCTTTTTCTGCTATATTGCTATATATGATGATTCATAGGAACTGCGTCCTTAGGTGTTTCAAGCCCAACCCATCGTTCGGCCAGCTTCGTCTTTCAGGGCTATTCTGTTTCATATTCCAGTTACTTCTATATTATAGAGTAGACAATCCCATCATAATCAAGTATCTATTGTTGGGGTCTTCATGGTATGAGTTATTTCTAGTATCCTTTTATCCGGTTCTTCTCCTTGGTACCCAAGGCTTCATTAGAGCGATAACAGAAGCCATATAAGCTTCTACTGTAACATTGCCATGGTCCTTACGCTAAAGAATGCTTATAGGCTCCTCCACAATAAAAAAACCACATACAAAGATAAATTAGCAGGAAGATACCAATAATATATCGAATATAATAAATATTTTTTGTTTTTGGGTGATGGTGAGGTAAATGTATTTGATCCTTTAG